CAAAAAATTATTATAATAAGGATAGCATGCATTAAAGATAGTATAAAGATAACTATATGTACTGTTTTAGGAAATAGTTCATATTTACCAGTTAATACTAACCCTATGCTTAATCCTCCTAATACTCTAAATATTCTTGTTAGATAGTGAGAGTAAAGTAAATCCAATTTAGAGGGTAAAAATGAAATATTGTAAGCTTTTTCAAAGCCTAAATATATGTCGTGTTTTTTGCTTTTTAGCAAGTTTAGCAAGTTTAGCATATTTTAATTTATTTATAGATATTATTACTTTTCATAACGGTGTTATTATTAACTTGTGCCTTTTTATTTATTAAATAAAAAGAAAGAAAATAATAGAGTTCTAGTGATCCTCTCACAAATAAAAAATATATTTTTATTTGGGTTATATTACACAAAAATAAAAATTATATTTTTTATTTGTGAGGGGTTGTGATAAATATGTAGAAAAATATTTAGTTTTCTCACAAATATATTTTTATTTGGGGGTAATATATGCACTAGTTATAGTTTGAATATTTTTTGATCTAAATAAATATATATTTAGTCATAAACTAATAAGTAATATACCTGCGTTTTACTTATTAGTCTTTATCTATTAAACCTCTTTTAACTTTTACTTATTTTAACATTTTTATTAAAATTTTAATTTTATTAAGGTATAGGAAGGTGAAAAAAGGGCGCAAAAAGAATAAAGGGGGGGAGTATAAAGGGTGTTATAAATAAAATCCAGAGCAGAAAAAATAGACGGTATACTATGAGGAAAGTATAAAAGGGTAACCTCACTAAAATTTATATATACCACTCACTAAAGTTTTAATATAAAAAATAATATACCTTTTCTACAACAAATATTTTAAACTCAAATGAAACTATTACAAGAATTTATAGACAATAAAAAATTATATTACGCCTATGAATATACTTTAAACTACATATATACTCTAATAAGAATGTTTACAGGATATAGAATTAGAAGTATCTTCTTACTAGTCCTACTATTCTTATTTTCTATTTTAATATTCTTTTTCTATAAAGAATTCTACACTCTTATATTAAAAGATCCTTTATTAGGAATATCTTTAATACTAATATTGTGTGGTTATATTTCTTATCTACAATTCAACCTAGGGTGTCGGATTATAATAACCTTAACAAAAGGTATTCCACACTTCTTACATATCTCTGCAAATAAAGATAATATGTTACTATTCCTAGGTTTTACTGTTTACAATCTCTTTTTAGCGTACTTTAGTTTTTCTATCTTATGTAAAACTAATTTATTACTATATTGGTACGACTCAACCTTATTTGATTTATTTTTTATAAACAATCTTCTAATATCCACAGTATTACTATCTGCCTATTTACGTATTCATTACGAAGGATATTCTTTAACCATGTCCCAAAAGTATAAAATAGGTAAAGGCTTATTAATTAGATCTTTCATATTATTAATGCCTTTAATTGTAGTATTAGGTGCTTACTATTCAGACTTTAACCAATTTAACTTATTTAATGTAGTCCATTGTGATAGTGTAGATTATGTATTACCCGGTCCGGACAATTCTAATAATCAAGGTGGTAGATACCTCATTATTAATAGACAGTACTATAATTCTATAATTAATGTTAAACTACCAAATAATTTTAAATTAATGCTAGATATGGAATCTCAAATATTAAACAATAGTTATTGGAATAATATACGGTTTTTTCATAATCTATTGGCTAACGAAAGTGACCCCAATAGACAGGAATTAATAGTAAAATATTTACATATGTTTATTCATAGTGTTAAACATTCTACTAGATCTAATCATATAATAATTCAAAATATGTTAAAACATCCAGATTTGGATTTAAGACAAATTTTTAATTTTATTCCTGTATATTATAACGGTAGCTACCAAATTGGTAGTTTCTTTGAAGGTAGAGGTGTTGAAATCTATTATAATGCTTACAACAGAATTACTAGTTTTAATGACTTCTATTCTACTGTTATTAGATCTGATAATTCTTATTTAGCTTCTCAGATCTACAAAAATACAGATTACGCTTTAGGTTCATTATCAAGATCTTTCACAGGTAACTCTAATTCTATTCTTGTTGACAATAAAGTATTGTTATATAGTAAAGGATTATTAAATAAAGGGGCTGTAGTTTACTACTCTGATATTAGAACTTTAGTTATAGGATCTCAACCACCAGTTCTTTACCTATGCGATAGTCCTTCCCAATTCAAAGTCATAGAAAGAAACCTATTTTTTAGTGGAAATACTTCTAAACATGATATTTTTCATAAATATCTAGAGAATTGGGAAAATAATAGAGTAAAACCTACTAAATACTTAGAAAAGTAAATAAGAATATGAAAAACTTACTATATTTTTCTTATTTTTGATACCCCCCATAATTTCTTAACTTGGGTTGATGATACCCCATAATCATTCTTAATAAAAACAATAATAATATCAAATGAGTACACTTAAAGATTTTCAAGGTCTATCTGTTTACATTCTAAGATTCCTTGACACTTATTCAGAAGAAATAAGAAGAGGGGATTTCGGAGAAGGAACACAAAGACACACTAGATACAATATACTAGATCTTTTCGACAAAAGAACGAATAAAGAAAAATATCTAGCTTATATTAATTTAATCATTCAGAAAGAAACTGAAGATTTAACACAAGTAGAAATATTACACGTTGATGTCTTCACACTTTTTAACCCTGAAATAAGACTATTCTTAGAAGTTAATCCAATTCCTTCTAATTTTAGAAACCCCGAGGTTTTTATAGATTATTTATTAGCATCTATGGACATCGTAGTTGATGAATTATAGATACCAATAATATAATTTATATATCCGATATGAGTATTATCATATTCTTATAAATAAAACAATTTATATAATTATGATTCCTTTATACGTAAATAAAAAATTTACACAAATTAATGAATTCCTTATTGACCATTTATCAGAATTTGAACAACCATGAATAGAAGACTCTAACAAAGAAGTAATACTACATTATGATATTAGAAATAGAGAATTATATTTAGCGTATATAATGCAAGCATTAATTAGAGCTGGAGATGGTTTATCACTTAATGACTCATTCCATGTAGAATTCTTTTGTAGGTTTAACATAGAAGTTCTTGTTTTTATGTATATACATAGACCAATGGTTAATAACTTCCAAGATCCAATTATATTTAATACATATATTAAATTATGTATGAAAGAAAATGGTTTCAAAGAAGAAATGGGTTAAATTCCCCATAAATAAATATATTTTTTATTTTTTCTTTTTAGGATTGACAGTACCTATTATAACACTGTTCTTATAAAATATAATTAATAAACTTATGAATAATTGGAATACATTTTCATTCCCACTTACAAACAACTTAATCTCTGATAGTAGTATCCATTCTGCATTAGATAAATTTAATGAAGAAATATTATCTACTTTACTAGATACTCAATATATGTTAATTATCTCACAAATAAAAAATATATTTTTTATTTGGGTAGAGTTAAAACAGAAGATAATATAACTAGAAGTATCTCTACTTTACAAAGAGTAAATAAATACTCAGGCATATCTCTAAAAGATGTTTTTATTGAATATTGGAATCTTAAAATAGATAATTATAACCAATTCCTTGTAGAAGAAATAATTTTTAATTACAAATTTGTTAATTTAGATGATAATTCTTCTAGTATTATAAAAAGACCTACTACTCATAAAAGAGAAAGAGTTAATTTACTAAGAGTAGGTGTTTACAATTTCCCTCAAACTATGGACCTGTACCCCCAAATAAAAAATATATATCAAAAAATAAAATATATTTTATTTTTTAAACATATTTGTGATAGGGGAGATGTAGATTTTATTCTAAATGACACTGAAGCAATAGTATATAGAAGAGGCTCTTCTGGGATATATTACATTAAATTTTATAATCATAAAATGAGAGTAGATTATAAATTAGGTAATAGATCACTAGTTACATTTACAGATGAATTGTTAGATATTAATAATTTAGGTACTTTCAAAAGAACCATTAAAAATCAAGTATTACATTTTATAGATGGTAACTTAGATTATAAAGAAAAACATTACATTTATCCTAAAATTACTAAATTAAATCCTGAACCTTTCTTAATGAATAAATTTATTACTATGGACATAGAAACACTAAATACTAATGGTATATTAAGCCCTTATGCTATATCTTACTACGATGGTAAAAAAGAAGTATCTTTTTATTTAACAGATTATAAAGACAGTAAATCAATGTTAATAGATTGCATTAAATCACTAATGTTAAGAAAATACCATGGCTATAAAATATATTTACATAATTTAGGTAACTTCGATGGTATTTTCTTATTAAACATCTTAACAGAACTGTCTGACCGAGTTTCTCCAATAATTAATAACGGAAAAATAATTAGTATTAAATTTAAATTCTGTAATGGTAAATATACTTTACATTTTAGAGATTCTTTCTTATTATTACCATCTTCTTTAGCAAAATTAGCAGTAGCTTTCGATGTAGAAGATAAAGGTAAATTTCCTTATAACTTTGTACAATTACAGAATTTAAATTACGAAGGTCCAGTACCAGATAAAAAATATTTTAGTAATCTAACTGAAATACAATATAAAGAATACTGTAAACAATTTAAATATACACCTTGGAATATGAAATTAGAAACAAATAAATATTGTTTACGAGATTGTATAGCACTATATGAAGTATTAGATTCCTTTTTTAAAGAAAACTTTAATAATACTAGAGTTAATGGTTCTAAATACCACTCATTATCGGCATTAGCTTTAGCTAATTTTAGAACTCATTTCCTGAGTGACAATATTAATATTTCTAATATACGTGGAGAAGTATTTTACTTTATTAAAGAAAGCTATACTGGTGGGGCAGTAGATGCCTATCTACCATACGGTAAAAGTGTACTATTATGATGTAAATTCTTTATATCCTTATATTATGCAAACTTGTAAATTACCGGTAGGCAGTCCTATAAATTTAGAGGGTAGCTCCGATACAATTGAATCTATAATTAAAGATAAAAATAAACTTAGTTTCGTTGAAGTAGAAGTAAATTGTCCTGATAATATTAAAGTACCTTTATTATTAACTAGAATTAATGATAAAACAGTAGCTCCTACTGGAACACCCAAATAAAAAATATATTTGTGAGGGGAGGTGTTTATACTTCAATAGAAATACTGAGAGCTATTGACCTAGGTTATAAATTTAAATATTATAGATGTATTTATTTTAACACTGAAATAATATTTAATAAATATGTAGAATTTTACTACAGAATGAAACAAAATAGTGATAAATATTCTAGTGCCCATATAATAGCTAAATTAATGTTAAATTCATTACCCAAATAAAAAATATATTTTTTATTTGTGACACGGTAAATTTGGCATGTCTCCTTATTTGGATAGCCACACTATAGTTAATTCTGAAGAAGTTATAAAATTAAGTGAAAATAATAAAATAGTTGAGATATTACCATTGAATAATGGTAAAGAGTTAGTAACTTATTCACCATTAATTATAGACGATGATATTATAACAAGTAAATGTTCTATGTCTATTGCCGCAGCTATTACAGCAGGTGCTAGAGTTCATATGAGCTACTTAAAAACTTAGAGGGGAATACCCTCTACTCTCACAAATAAAAAATATATTTTTTACCCAAATATATTTTTTATTTGTGAGGGGTCAGGATAAATATGTAGGACCCGAGTTAGGTAAACTTAAATGAGAACAAGGGGGGAAAGGGGATCCTAACGAAAAAGTTTATATATGAATATGGAAAGTTCTTATATAACAAAATCCCCTTTCTCTTAATGAATTAATATACCAAATAAAATGTTTTATTTTAAGGTAGGTAGTAACATAGAACTAAATTAACATTTTAATAATACTAATACTTAGGTATAACATATAACCTATGCTACCAAATAAGAATGCAAGTTCTATTAAGATAAAACTTATTCTAGTACCATTATAATATTTAACTAATTTAGTAACAATAGGAAATCTACTAGATATTTTATCTAAATATACATTATTATTTACTATATATATAGATAGCAGATAAATAGAAATATTTACTACACTAATTAAAATAATAGTAGTAAAAATTAAATAAGCTAAAGCTATATAAAACAGAGGATTATTATTTCCATTTATATTAATATTTAATCCAAAAGAATTTAAAATTTCAAGAATATGTTGCATAAAGATATTTTATATTTATGGGGGATATAGTTTTTATACTATGCAGCATCTATCCATGCTAAGTAGTCTTGGATAGATACAGCTTCTATTGCAATAGGCATAAACCCGTGATATACTCCACAAATTTCTGAACATTGACCATAGAAAGTACCTGTTCTTTCAGCTAACATAGATGTTTGATTTAATCTTCCTGGTACAGCATCGATTTTTAAACCTAATGAAGGAACAGCAAATGAGTGAATTACATCAGCCCCAGTAACAATTAATCTAATATGTGTATCTGTAGGAATAACTACTTTATTATCCACATCTAATAATCTAAATTGTCCTAATTCTAAATCAGAATCTGGAATCATGTAAGAATCAAATTCAATAGATTCTCCACTTACATTGATATAATCACTATATTCGTAAGACCAATACCATTGGTGACCTACTACTTTAATAGTGATTGTAGGTGAAATTACTTCATCTAATAAATATAATAATCTAAATGAAGGGAAAGCAATAGCAATTAAAATGAAAGCTGGTGTAATAGTCCAGATTAATTCAATTAATGTACCGTGATTTAAGTATTTATGTACTATTGGTGAATTTTTAGTATTAAAATAATAGATTATTGATCCTAATACCCAAAATACTCCTACACAAATAACTACTAAATAGAAAAAGATAGTATTATGTAATTCTACTATCCCTGTAAATCCTGGAGCAGCACTGTCTTGGAATCCTATTTGCCAAGGTTGTGGAGCATCGTTATATATTGTATTAAAAATTGTTAACATAATTTGAAGAAAAGAAATTTTTTTTTAAAATTTTATTTAAACTTAGTATAGCCTAAATAAACATGCACACTAAATAATAAAAATATATTTTATTTATGCATTTTATTTAGATAACAAAATACCTTGTCAAATTGTAATAAAAAGTATTATACAAAAAGACAATCATGGAATCCATTGCTTAATTTTTCTTTATTTTTATATTAAAGAAAAAAAATATATCTTTTTTTATTTCGAGAACTGAACTAAATAAAAATATATTATCAAAAAATAAATTATATTTTATTTTTTAAACATTTAAGAGATTAAGGTATCCTAAGTTATATCTTGAAAAATAAGAATATATGTACTTTTATATTTGTCACAAAAACCCCTCACAAATAAAAAATATATTTTTTATTTGGGTATATTTTTTAAATATTTGAGTATATATAGGTCTAGTAATCTTTTTTTAATATAAAGAAAACATCTTATTGGAATTGAACCAATATTTAAAATTTCGAAGATTTTCGTTTTAACCCTTAAACTAAAGATGCAATACCCCAAATAAATATAAAAATAAAATTAAAATATTTACCACAAAAATAAAAATATATTATCAAAAAAATATTTATCAAAAAATAAAATATATTTTATTTTTTAAACAAACATTTCTCACAAATAAAAAATATATTTTTTATTTGGGTAAAGATAACAGTTTAGGCAAAAGGATACGAGTAAAGAGACTTGAACTCTTAAAATAATGAAAACCTAAAATTCACTCGGCTACCAATTTCGACATACTCGTGTGTAACAGTCTAACCCAAATAAAAAAGATTTTTCTAATAAATAATATTTTATTTTTGGGTATTGGGAGTAGTTGTATGTAACAAAATAAAACATATTTGATTATTCCTAATATATTTTATTTTAAGAGGTGGGGGACTCGAACTCCCGGTCCGTAATGTGTAAGATTACTGCTTTAACCAACTAAGCTAACCTCTTTATGGGGGTTACAAAATAATTATTATCCAGCTGCACTTTCCAGTACAGCTACCCTGCTATGACTTTTGAGATGTTACCCCAATGAATTCACTAAAGCCAATAAGTTTAACATAATTGTATCCTAAATATACAAAATTAGATAGGCGCTAATGTTAAATTAAAATATTTTTCAATTTAACAAGAACTATGAAAAAAACTTATCTACCTCCAGTTTCCTCCACTGAAAGCTTCTTCCCAGCGACAGACAGTTAGTTCATCACGAAACTAGCTTCACCGTTGCGCTACTTATCAACGATTACTCGGAATTCCTTCTTCATGTCTCCGGGTTTCAGGAGACAATCCGGCTGATATTTAATATAAATCACTTTTTTTAATGATTAGCTCCTCTTCTATTGTGAAGTATCGCATCACTTTGTAAAAGTTTTTGTGGCACGTCTATAGCCCAGAACATGAGGGCCATAACGACTTGTCTTAGCCCCAGCGGAATCTTTATCAGATTCATTAGCTATTAAGTATAAATTAATAGCAGGGATTTCGTTCGTTAGTGGATTTAACCTATTGTTTAACAACACGAACTGAAGACAGCCATGCAACACCTGTACTAAGGTTTGTTAAAAAACCCTTTATCTTACATAAACTAAAATATAATTTTAATTTTGTTGCACTCAAATTTTACTTCGAATACACCGTATTAAGATAAAGTTAAGTATGCAAGTTCTGGTAAGGTTTTACGCGGATTGTCGTATTAAATAACATGCTTCACTCCGTTTGCTTCGAGACCGACTAATTTTTTTGTTTTCTACTTTGCAGTAGTACTCACAAGGCGGAATGGTTATTGTGTTAACTTCGTCTCTAGTTATGACTATACTAAAGACTACCATTCATCGTTTACAGAAAGGAGTACCGGGGTATCTAATCCTATTTCCTACCCTAACCTTCGTTTCTCAGCGTCAATCATTAGTGGAGAGTGGCCTTCGCCATAAGTATTCTGCCTAGTTTCTAAGGATATCAGCCCTACTCTAGGCGTTATACACTATAACCTCTTTTTGATTCTAGCTATATTTATTAACCTAAATTATACCATTATTAATTAAATTTATTTTATCAAATAATAAAATATATTTGATTTTTTAAACAATAGTTTTTAGGTTGATTTAGCTGCCTACAAACCCTTTACGCCTGTTTAAGATGATTAACGTTTGCGTCTCTGGTCTTACCGAGTCTTCTGGCACTAGATTTGGACGACACTAATAGTAAGGTATTATCATTATTTTCCCTTACGACATCACGAGTTTTAAAAACTCTTATGATTTCAGTTAGCTAGTTCACTCTTGCGAGCATTGACTAATATTCTCGACTGCTGGTAGTAAAATACTACTTGGGAGATTTCATTCCCAATGTGGCCAGAGGTTCTTTCAAACATGACTTCCGATCGTTGGCTTGGTAGGCCTTTACCCTACCAACTACCTAATCGAATTAAATAGACTCCTTTAGCAAATACTATCCTTTATTAATATCTCCTATTTCTGAAGACTAAAGGGTATCTTATTTAATATACTCACCTCTACACCTTATTCTCTAATATGATCTTAAAAATAAATTTCTAAGTATATGTTGAAAACAACGATTCGCATGTCTTAAACTACTGAAAAACGTTCAATCGGAACCAAAATTAAATTCTTACGAAATATTAAACTTTCTTTATTTTTTATTTAATCTAAATTAAACAAATTTAAATAGAAAGTTGTATTATATATGCTTAACGCAATGTTTACAGTCTCTTTTATATTTTTATTTAAACATAAATAAAATATTTGTCAAATTAAATAAAAAAACTAGAAATACTAAAATTTTAACAAAACCCAAATGTTTCTCACAAATAAAAAATATATTTTTTATTTGGGAAAAAACTTTACTATCAAAAAATAAAATATATTTTATTTTTTAAACATTTGTGACAAAACTTTTATCTATCATAAATATTTTTATTTTATTTGGGGGGGGGGAATTTATGAAAATAATAAAGATATAATGATATATAATAAAGATATAATGATATATAATAAAAAGATTATTATTGTAAATAACATTGTGTACACAGTATTATTAATAACATAATCTCTAAGCATTGAATCTGCCTGGCTTATGTAATATAACCCAGATATATATCTTTTAATACCATTAGGTATATACTTAGGTAATTTAGGTTCATTTTTACACTTACTAAATTTAGTAATAAGTTTTATAGTACTTATAAAATATAATAAGCATAAAGCTGTAATAAAACAGATAAAATAAGGTAGATATTTAGCTAAATATGAATATGTATCTACATAATATTTAATAGTGTTTATTAGTGAAAAGTATATATAAAGGCAAATAGAAGTTATAACCCATTTACTTATTTTATTATCAAAAATATTATTTATTATTTGAGATAGGTTGTATGAATTTAATATTCCCAAATTAAAATTATATTTTTTATTTGTGAAAGATTTAAATATTAAGGGGGAAATTAAAAACAATAAAGTAGCTAAATAAATTATAAATAGTCTCATTTCATTTAAAATACCCGTATCTAATAAAATAGGAGAGAATACTAAGAACACTAAAGATAATAAACCTAAAGTAATATATAAAGAATAAGTAGTAATTATACCTGTATCTAATTTACCGATATTATTACCAGTATTACTTAAAGTATTACTTAAACCATAAGGTCCTACAAATTCTATAACTCCTCTATCTAAAACTTTACTTACAAAGTAACCTAAATGTAAACCTCTACCTATAAAGTATTTATTATAAATAACATCAAATAAATATTTTCCATTTAAGAAAGTATATATTTTTCTAGAAATAGAGTTTTCCATAAAGAATAAATTAGGTGTAAAGTGATATAAATATACAGCAGAAACAGCTCCTAATAAAGATAAAATAGAAGGTAATAATTTAACTATTCTATCCATAGAGAATTCTGCTTCCACCATAGTTATATGATCAGGGTGAATAAAAATAGCATTTCCAAAGAAATCTGTACCAATTCCAACAAATAAATCAGAGAATACATATCCAAAGAAAATACTGAATAAAGCTAAAACAAATAAAGGGATAATAACAGCTAAACTAGCTTCATGAGAATGTAAATAAGAAGTTTTAGGCCCATTAGGTTTAGTTAAGAAAACTAATGATATTAATCTAAATGAATAGAAAGCAGTTAAACCTGCTGTTAAACTACCTAATATAAAGGCAAATGTACCTTCAAAACTATATTGTGCAAAAGCTAATTCAATTATTAAATCTTTACTATAGAATCCTGTTAACCAAGGTGTAGCTAATAAAGATAAAGTACCAACTAACATAGCAGTATAAGTAAATGGTAAGAAGTTAATTAAACCACCTAATCTTCTAACATCTTGTTGATCTGAGAAACTATGGATAACAGCACCTGCACCTAAGAATAATAAAGCTTTAAAGAAAGCATGGTTAACAACATGCATTAAAGCCACATTATATTGACTAAGTCCAACAGCCATAACCATATATCCTAATTGACTAATAGTACTGAAAGCAATTATTCTTTTTAAATCATTTTGTACTAGACCACATGTTGCTGCAAAAAAGGCTGTAGATGCCCCTACTAAAGTTATTACTAATAATGCTGTAGAACTATATTCTAATATAGGAGAACTTCTTACTAATAAGTATAATCCAGCAGTAACTAGTGTAGCTGCATGAATTAAAGCTGAAACCGGAGTAGGTCCTTCCATAGATCCAGGTAACCAGCTATGTAAAGGAATTTGTGCAGATTTGGCCATAGCCCCACTTAATAATAAGATACCAATAATATCGATAGCAGTACTATTCATAAATGGAGCTAAACTAAATAAAGTAGAATAATTTAAAGAACCTAATAAAGCTATTAAGGCAAAGAATCCAATACTTAAACCCATATCACCTACTCTATTCATAGTAAATGCTAAGATTGCTGCTTTATTTGCTTGTATTCTTGTAAACCAGAAATTAATTAATAAATAAGATACTACTCCAATACCTTCCCAACCTACAAACATAACAAAATAATTAGCACCTGAAACTAATACTAACATAAAGAATGTGAATAAAGATAAATAAGAAAAGAATCTTTGATTATGAGGATCTTCTGCCATATAGTTAGTAGAGAAAATATGGATTAAAGATGAAATATAAAGTACTGGTATAAACATTGATACTGTTAATTGATCAAATAAGAATTCCCATTGTATACTTAATATTTCTGAGTCCATCCAAGTACTTAAATTAATTAAAACTGGAGAACCACATAAACCTACTTCATAAAAGGCAAAAGTAGCTAAAACTGAAGATATTATTAGGCAAGTACATGTTACTAAGTGTGCACCTGTAACTCCGATTTTTCTACCTAATAAACCTGAAACAAAACTTCCTAATAAAGGAAAAATTAAAATTGATAAATACATTATGTTCTTAAAGAGATATTTCCTCTTAATCTATAAAAAGCAACTAAAATACTTAAACCTATAACTGATTCTGCCCCTGCTATAGAAATAATAAAGATACTGAAATTTTGTCCGATCGCATCGTCAAAACTAAATGAACTAATTAAAACTAATAAGGTTACAGCTAATAGCATTATTTCTATTGCTATAATCATTAATATGATGTTTTTTCTGTTTAAAATAAAACCTAAAACACCTATTAAGAATAAAAATAATGATAAATTCATAGATATAAATATTTTGTTAATCCTTTGGGTACCGGTAATATGAAAAGAAGTGAATTTAATCACTTAACCTAAATACAAATGTTTAAAAAATAAAATATATTTTATTTTTTGATAAATATATTTGTAATAATTTAGGTAGCAGCAAGTAATATACTCACTGTAACAAATAAAAATAACACAAAATTAAAATATGTAGAAAAATATATTTTATTTTTCCAATTTTTACAAATAAATAAATATTTTTTTATTTGGGTTTTGTGAAATTTTTATTTGGTAAGATGGCCTTTTTAAAAAAGAAAAATAGGGTAAATGTAACAAAAACATTATCCTGTTTAAAAAATAAAATATATCTTATTTTTATTATATTTCTTCTTATTTATTTCGCCTTAAATAAATTTACGTACTAAATATAAAATGTAACAAATGTTTAAAAAATATTTTATTTTTTGATAAATATATTTTTTATTTGGGATTTATTACAAATAGTATAATAAATATATTTTTATAGGGAATTCACCCTACACTTTTATATTATAAAAATATTCCCCTTTATGTATAAAAATAAATGTAAAAAAAATATTTTATTTTTTGATAAATATATTTTTTATTTGGGTATATTATATTTTTTTAACATTTGGGTATGGGGAATTTAACCCGGTTTTATTTTCTAAAATAAAATTCAATTATTGCATCTATATTACTAATAAAAAAGTCTAAATAATAATAAGATAAAAAATTGGAAATTAATAATAAAATAAAGAATATTTTTATTATTAAAGAGGATGATCTTTGTACTAAATTTAGTGATTTTATATAAAAGTTTACTAATTTTAATGGTAAATATTTTACTAGAAACAATTCTAATTTATTTACATTAATTAACTGAATAAAAAAATTATAAATGATTAAAAATAAAATTAGTAAGCTAGTTTTATTTAAAACTTGAATAAGATTTAGTAGATCTATCGCATTATTACCCGTATTTGTATAAAGACTGTTTTCAGGTTTCATAAACCCAAATAAAAAATATATTTGTGAAAGATCCCCAAATAAAAAATATATTTTTTTATTTGTGAGAGATCTTTGTAAAATATTTGATATTATATTTTTCATATTATTACAAACATCGGGATTTTATACTTACTGGTTTTTATAAACCCTTTTATCTTCCTATTAGCTCTTTTTGTTTTGTTTTATTAATCTTAAATTTAATGATCTTTACCAGAATCGAACTGGTACTAACTTCGTGAAGGGGAGTTGTACTACCTTTATACTAAAAGACCTTTTTTTACCTAAATATATTTATGTTTAAAAAATAAAATATATTTTATTTTTTGATAAATATCTTTTACCCAAATAAAAAATATATTTTTTATTTGTGATTGGGTAAGGGGGAATCTTCCTAAAAAAAGAAAAGATATTTTTTTTTTAATTCGCACAATTAGTTACCACCCCAATAGTAAACAGCGATAAATAAAAATAACCATACAACATCTACGAAGTGCCAGTATAAAATACTTGCTTCGTATCCGATGTGGTGAGTATTTGTTAAATGGTAATTAATAATTCTGAAGAATCCTGTTGCAATAAAGATTGTTCCTATAATAACATGTATTCCATGTAATCCTGTAGAAGCATAGAATGTTGTACCAAATACAGAATCTGTAATAGTAAATGTAGCGTTAAAATATTCTACATATTGTAAAGCAGTGAAAATTAGAGCTAAGATGATAGTTAATAAACCTCCTATAATAGCTTGTTTTCTATCTCCTTTAATTAAAGCATGGTGACCATAAGTAATAGTTGAACCACTACTTAATAATAAGAAAGTATTTAATAATGGTATACCAAATGCACTTAAGGCTTCTACACCTTGAGGAGGCCATACACCACCGATTTCAATACTTGGACTTAAACTAGAGTGGAAAAATGCCCAGAATACAGATAAGAATGCAAATACTTCACTTACAATAAATAAAATAACTCCCATAGTTAATCCTTTTTGTACTTGAGTAGTGTGACATCCTAAATATGTAGCTTCTAAAATAATATCTCTAAACCATAATAACATACCTAAACCAGTAGAAGTAAGTCCTAATAAAAATGTGAAATCACCGTAACCGTGCATTGATAAAACAGCACCTAGAGTTAAACTTAATAATGAAAAACTAACTAAAATAGGCCAAGGTGAAATAGTCACTAGATGAAATGGAAAATTTTGAAATAAATTTCTATTTATGTTTAATAACATTTTTTGTTGTTTTATTTAAATTATATTTTTTATATAATTTTTTTATTTAAATTGTCTTTTTATACTTTGAACTAAATAAAGATATTTTTATTTAGGGTATTGTTAATTAATATAATGAAAAGTAAATGGCTAAATATGTGATAAATAATAAAGATATTTTTTATTAGGGTATATTTAGATCGTAATTTTACTTTATAGTTTCCTAAAATACATTTACCACAAAACCCAATCACAAATAAAAAATATATTTTTTATTTGGCCTTTGTTTAAAAAAGAAAATATTTTTTATTTTTGGGATTAAGGAAAAAAAGATATTTATATCGTAATTTGTTTTCGGTATTTTCAACCGTTAACAATAACATTTATAATTACTTGAATTAGTAAAGATATGTCTATACTAGTTCTTTTATATATAAAATTATATGAACTGTTAAAAAAATATAATATATTTTACCCAAATAAAAATATATTTGTGAGGGGTTTTGTTAGATTTGTAAGATTTAGAATATATTAATGAAATTAATATTAAGGGGGTATTTAACCCTATATTGTATATGCAATAAAATTTACCCAAATAAAAAATATATTTTTTATTTGTGAGACAACTCCCCCCTCCAAATAAAAAAGATATTTGTGATAATAAAATATGTTTAAAAAAGAAAATATATTTTATTTTTAGTAGTTGTATAGGGTATTTAGTTAACTATTTTGTTTCAGTAGCTAAGTCCATAAAGGTATTTTCTATTATACCAATTACTGGTACTATTACTAAGAACCATGCAAAATAGAAAGCTGTAGCAATTTGTCCAATTTCAACATAAGGACTATTAGGATGTTGAGAACCGATCCACATTAAGATAATAAAATCTACTACAAATAACCAGAAAGCAAATTTCATGAAAGGTTTAAATTGATTTCCTCTAACTCTAGATAAATCTGCGTAAGGTAATACTAATAAAATTAATAAAGAACCAAACATAGCTATAACCCCTAATAATTTATTAGGAATAGATCTTAAAATTGCATAGAAAGGTAATAAATACCATTCAGGTACAATAGAGGCTGGTGTTTGCATTGGGTTAGCTGGAATATAATTATCACTATGTCCTAAGAAGTTTGGAAAATAGAACACCATAATACTTAAAACTAAAAAGAAAAAGAAAATAGTTACTAAATCTTTAAATGTAAAGTAAGGGTGCATTGAGTATCTATCTCCACTAGAAGCTATACCGTTAGGATTATTAGAACCGTGTGTATGTAGGGCTAATAAATGAGCAACAGCTAAAGCAGCTAATAAGAAAGGTAATAAATAATGTAATGAAAAGAATCTATTTAATGTAGCATTACTTACACTAAATCCTCCCCAGATTAATTCTACTAAATCTTGACCAAATACTGGGATTGCACTTAATAAGTTAGTAATTACTGTGGCTCCCCATAATGACATTTGTCCATATGGTAATACATATCCTAAAAAGGCTGTGGCCATCATAACTATTAAGATGATTACTCCTATTGCCCATACTAATACTCTAGGTGATTTATATGACCCATAATATAATCCTCTTGCAATGTGAGCATATACAAAGATGAAGAAGAATGAAGCAACATTAGCGTGAGTATATCTCACTGCCCAACCATTGTTTACATCTCTCATAATATGTTCTACGGAATTAAATGCAAAATCCACATGTGGTTGATAATGCATAGCTAAAAAAATACCAGTTAATATTTGTAATATTAAACAAGTACCTAATAAAGAACCAAAGTTCCATAAATATGAAATATTGGCAGGTTGAGGTGAATCTATAACATATGAATTTACAAGTCTAAGTAAAACTTGCGATTTAAAATTTCTCATTAATTTTTTTTATAAAATATCTGAATATATTTGATATATTGTAGTGAAAATACCCAAATAAAAAATATATTTTTTATTTGTGAGAGATATTCAATACAGTCTAAAAATAAATTAAATACTGATCTGCTATCCTCAAATAAAATATATTTTATTTTTTAAACAGGAGCCACGTATTTTTATATTATTTATTTTTAATTAAAAAAAAGGCCAAACCCCTCACAAATAAAAAATATATTTTATTTTTTAAACATTTGTGACATATTTAACAAAAAGAATATATATTTTTATTTTTGGGATTTGTGACAGCACTGTAATTACACTAAATTTAAGCCCAAGAAGAATCGAACTTCTACAGATTCCTTATCAAGAAATTATTCTACCTTTAAATTATAGGCTTTATGATTTTGTTATGCTATTTTTATAACTTGATCAACTAGATCAATCTACTCTCTTTTACTCTTTTTTATTAATTCTGTAGTTTGTAAAAAAACCAAATGTTTAAAAAATAAAATATATTTTCTTTTTTGATAGATAACATTTATTTTACCCAAATAAAAATTATATTTTTATTTGTGAGGGGTGTTATTATAGGGTACCTAAAAGGCGCCCTATATTATATACAACTAAATAAAAATATATTTTATTTAGGTAAAAATAATTAGATAGGAGCAATATCAAAAGCTACTAAAATACTAGGAACTAAAATAATAAAAGCTACTACCACAGGTAAAAGATTTAACCAACAGAATTCAATTAATTGATCATATCTTAATCTAGGTAGAGTGGCTCTAAACCAAACAAACATAAAACAGAAAATACAAGTTTTTAAACCTAAAATAATAGATTGAACATTAAAAATACTATCGTTTATAATTAAATTAGGCATATTATAACCTCCTAAAAATAAAATTGCTGTTATACAACTAAATAAAACAATTGAAGAATATTCTGCTAAGAAGAAAAACACAAAAATAATTGAACTGTGTTCAGTAAAGAAACCAGCAACTAATTCAGATTCAGCTTCTTGTAAATCAAAAGGAGTTCTACTAGTTTCAGCTAATATAGAAATAAAATATATAATAAATATAGGTAATAATGGAACAATAAACCATATTGATTGTTGACTTTCTATAATAGTAGTAAAATTAAATGATCCTGTTAATAAAATAATGATTAAGATTGCAGAACTTAAAATTAATTCATAACTTATCATAGCAGCAGTAGATCTTAAACTACCTAAAAAGGCATATTTAGAATTGGCAGACCATCCTGCAAATAATACTCCGTATACCCCTAAAGAAGATAAAGCTAAAGTATATAAAATACCCAATGAGAAATCAAATAATGTTAATCCTTCTCCAAAAGGAATAATACCCCACCCTAATAAACTAAAAATTAAAGTAGAGACTGGGGCTAAATAAAATAATACTTTATTAGATTGAGAAGGTATAATAGTTTCTTTAACTACTAATTTTAAAGCATCGGCAAAAGGTTGAAGTATTCCGTAGAATCCTACAGTATTAGGACCTACTCTTCTTTGATGTGCAGCTAATTGTTTTCTTTCTATAATAGTCATAAAAGCTACTGCAAGTAAAATAGGGACTATAACTAATAATACATCTATTAAATTAATGATAATATTAGCTATATTTAATAATAAATCGTATTGAATCATCTATTGAGTTTTTATTACATATTAATCTTGAAAAATAAAATATTTTTTAATTTTCAATAAAATTTGATAATAATATAACCGAAATACTGAACTTAATAATAATACTTTATCCAAATAAAAATATATAATATTTTTTATTTTGTGACATTTACCCTATTTTTAGTTCAGTAATATATTATTATACACTTGTACTAAGGTTATTTATATAACTCTTCAGTAAGAACAATGAACAAATATCCCAAAATAGTGAACTAATTATTTTACAACTAAACCCTATCACAAATAAAAAATATATTTTTTATTTGGCCTTTGTTTAAAAAAGAAAATATTTTTTGATAAATATATTTATCAAAAAATAAAATATATTTTATTTTTTAAACATTTGGGTAAGGTATTTAATTTTAGACCGCTATCCACTAATAAAAATAAAATATTTTTTATTTTCGTTAGTATTTTAGAATATTTTTGTGCTCTTGTTACTTTTTATAATTTTTTTATCTTTATACACTGTAATTGTAGTTTATCTATCTATTCTCTTTTGGATTCGAACCAAAATTGACATTTTAGAAGAATGATGTTCTACCATTAAACTAAGAGAATTTTTACGTATTAGCCTATTTAATAATAATATTTAAATATAAAGTATATTTGTTACATTAGGAAATATAAAATTTATATCACAAATCCTCTCACAAATAAAAAATATATTTTTTATTTGGGTAAATGTTTAAAAAATAAAATATATCTCAAAAAATAAAATATATTTTATTTTTATTTGTTACATTTTTATTTGAGGTAAACGAGAGTTAAGAAGGAATCGAACCTTACCATAAATTTTGCAAATTTACTACAGAAACCAACTGTAACCATAACTCTATATAAAAATAATATATTTATCAAAAAATATTTTTTAAACAGGGGAAAGTTGAATATTTAGTTCGTTTATTTATTTGTTAACAGTTCAGAGTATAATAGGGATAGAAAACTATCCCTATTTGTAACATATAGCCCTAAAATAAAGAATATTTATTTAGTTCACCCTAACCTAAATAAAAATATATTTATTTTTTTTTTGTTACAAAATTATTTTTTATGTGAAGGGTGATATTTTAACTAAATAAAATTATAATTTTATTTAGGGGCACTGTATTTATTATTATGAGTATAATAATAAGAATGCGATCATTAATGAGAATAATCCTGTAGCTTCTGCTAAGGCGAATCCTAAGATTGCATATCCAAATAATTGTCCTCTAATTTGAGGGTTTCTAGCTGTAGATGCAATTAATGCTGAGAAGATTAATCCGATTCCGGCTCCGGCTCCAATTAATCCAGAGCAGGCTAAACCTGCTCCAATGTATTTTGCTGCTGCTAACATTTGTAGTTTAAATATAAAACTATTTAAGACAGTGTCTAAATATACATATCTTTAAAACATATACTCTTTTATAAAATTTATATTTTGTGAGCTATAACAAATACCCTCACAAATAAAAAATATATTTTTTATTTGGGTAAATGTAACAAATAAAAATAAAATATATTTTATTTTTTAAACATTTGGGTAATGAAAACACATAACCCAAATAAAAAATATATTTTTTATTTGTGACTAGGTTGAAGAGGTAAGGGGTAAAATAAAATAGAGTATACATATAAAAATAGCAGAGAGTGATACATGAAGAGAGAGGGGGTAGTTAAATTAAAACATATATATTGATAAATATCATGTTTAATAACAGTATTAAGCTTATAAAGATATTAATTTTTAATGTTAAAAATTTAATTTTATTTCTTAACATTAAAATTTTATAAACTTTAGGGTATTTATTTATTATATTAAAGCGTTCGATTAAATAATCTGAATAAAATAAAAATAAAGCTGAGATTAAGAAAGATAACAATAAAAGACTACTTAATAAATTCATTAAAACAATTTGATCTGTTATTGAAAATGAATTTAAATAATCTAGGAAATTTCTTATATCGTCCATAGAAGGTAAGAAATTATTATCATCTATAAATTTATTCACAGAATTTTTTGAAGCTTCTGTAAATCTTTCCAGTTCTTGTCGCAATCTAAGATTTTCCTGGGAAAGAGCTTGAAGGGCTTGATTCGTTTGTTCATGATGTTCCCTTAAAGCATTTAACTGTTCTGCGTGTCTTTGTTGGCTTAATCTAGCGGATTTTTTAGCCTGGTAGATATTGTAGCTTAATCCTCCAACACCAAAAACAGTTATTCCTGTGGGTAATCTAAATCTTCTTACAGGACTGATTAAATAATTTAAAAAAATTGACATATATAATTTTATAATTTTATAATTTTTAATCAAATTTGATAATAATAAATTATTATACACTAATATTAAAGATATTTATAAATCTTTAATAAGAACAATAAAATATATTTAAAAATAGCGAACTATTTATTATAAAAAATATTTTGTGGCATTGTTACATTTTATAAATTTTAAGTTTATATACACTGTGATTGTAAAAAATATTTAAATAGCCTAAATCCTAGATTAAAATAAGAAATAGTATTATAAAAGAATTTTTAAAGTGATTCTACACTACAATATATCTGAAGAAAATTTAATCTAAACTTAAATTTAAAAATATTAAAAATATGTTATAACTAAATATGTAATAATCTTCATATTCTTATATTTATAAAAAAAAGTCTTAAAAAAATCTTGAAAAAGACGATTTTTTTAAGACTTTTTTTCATCATCTCGGATATAAAAAGTTATAGGTCTATCTATCTAAACTTCCACCTAATATAATAGCACAATATTCAAATATATTTTTATTTATGATAAATTGACGCTATTATTATCTAAATAAAATAATTTTTAAAATACATATTAGAAATTAAAATAGCTCAATGCAGAGGATAACCCCCATCGTCCATTTTTATAAAAAATAAAAATACTTCATCACGGTTTATAAAAAAAATTTTTTTATTATATAGAAATAAATCGAGCCCTTCCAGATTCGAACTGGGACCACCCTAATCGACAATCAGGTACTCTACCTATTAAGCTAAGGGCCCTTGACTAAAGAGTTAACTAAGTGTATCATAAATACCAAAAATTAAAATTATGTTTTTATCAAAAAATAAAATATATTTTTTAAACATTTGGGTTTAGCAATTTAATTTTAAATGCACAACTATACGAGTAATCAGACTCGAACTGATGATAACTACTTGGAAGGTAGAAGTTATACCAACTTAACTATACTCGTTGTTATTTAAATTAATATCTATCACAAATCCCAAAACCAAATGTTTAAAAAATATATTTTATTTTTTGATAATTATATTTTTTATTTGTGATAAATATGTTTTACCCAAATAAAAAATATATTTTTATTTGTGAGAAGGTTAACACATTAATCCATGGTTCTTTTAATTTTATTTGAAAATACTGAAATAAATACAAATATTTTTTATATTAATAAAAAAGACAATTATAAAAAGGCTAAAAGAGTGTTTAAGTCTTTATCTAATTAAAAAAGAAAGAGCGTAGTATCAATTGGTTAGTATGACGATCTCCAAAATCATCGGTAGGTGTTCGAGTCACCTCGCTCTTGTACTTCACACTAAAAATAAAAAAATGTAGAAAAATAAAGTATATTTTCTTTTTTCAAATTAACAAATATAAAAAGTCCCAAATAAAAAGATATTTATATTTTTTATTTATGATAAAAAGATAATTTTAAGATTCTCACAAATAAAAAATATATTTTTTATTTGGGTATGGGGATTATCTAGCTAATCGTATAAGATTCCCCCAAATAATAAGATATATTTATCATAAAATAAAATATATTTTATTTTTGGGATTTGTGATAGACATATTCTCAATCTTAATACAAATTTAATATTGTATACCTTAATATTAAATTTACCTAATGATATGGCTAAGCTCGATATTTTATATATTTATAGTTGTTTAACCAATCATAATAACCTAAAATACGGTATATAATATTTTACGTGATTATGGGAAGATATATCCTATACCCAAATAAAAATATATTTTTTATTTGTGATAAATATGTTTATTTTAAGGAGTACTAAGTCTCCCACACTATATTATTTAACATCTTTTTACATAATCTGGCCAAGAAATTAAAAACACAATTAATAACTAGTGCCGAGCTGTTAATTCTCCCCAATCACAAATATGTTTAAAAAATAAAATATATTTTATTTTTTGATATATATTTTTTATTTGGGTGTATCTATCTGAGTTTAATTTATTTAAAATCTTAATAATAAAAATATGTTTTATTATATAACTCAAAGACTTCCTAAATAATAAAAGATTGTTTTATTATTGAATATATATAATATATCTTTATATTTATTATTAGACATTAAAATATTGGTTAGTAATCCCACTCTTATATTTTATTAATTAAATTAAAAATTTAATTATGTTTAAAAAATAAAATATATTTTATTTTTTGATAAAAATATTTTTTATTTTTTTGGTTTTGGTATTTGTGGTAATTGTATTTTTATATTAAGGGAGAAGAAGCTGAAAAAAAGAATTGAACTTTCATCTTACCGTCATGAATGGTAGGTTTTAACCATTTAAACTATATCAGCATTATTAATTTAATTAAAATTTTATAATCAAAAAATAAAATATATTTTATTTTTTAAACATTTGTTACATTTATACAAACCCCAAATAAAAAATATATTTTTATTTGTGAAAGGGGTAAAGGGATTTAGATAGTTGTAAGAATAGTTTTGTGTTTATACTAGAAATTGTAAAAATTACCCTAAATAAAAAAATATATTCCCATTTTTGGGTATTTTGCACTCAGTAAACACTGAATTTTCTGTAAATATTCATAAGTATTACATAGGTCATTATGTTGCACATCAAAAACACCCTAAAAAAATATTTTTTTCTTTAAGGACAATTAAACCACAGTTGAGAAAACAAACTTAAGTGTAATTCTCACTCATCACTAGCTTAAATAAAAATACGGCTTAATAAAAAAAAATATATTCTTTATTTCGATCGCATTTTATTTAGATCAGTGTAATTGTATTAAAATTATTATTTTTAATGTTTAATTGCTATATTTTGAAAATAAAATTTTTAATACCACAAATTTCTTTGATTTTTATATTTATACATACTTATAACCTTACTAAGTTTAATTTAGTATTACCAAATTTTAAACCCCAGTTTTAACTATCTATATCCTCTTTTTAGCCGAAATAATAATACCCTATCACAAAAATGTTTAAAAAATAAAATATATTTTATTTTTTGATATATATTTTTATATTTAGGGAACACATATTTTTATTATTATTAGTTCAATACTAAAGGGTAAAATCAGAGACTTGAACTCTGAACAGCGTCGCCACAAGACGTTATTTTGCCAATTAAACTAATATTACCTCTTTTAAGCACTTATAAAAATATTATTATAATTTACTGAACTATACAACTAATCACAAATGTTTAAAAAATATATTTTTTATTTGGGTGCAAATTTTTACCCAAATAAAAAATATATTTTTTATTTGTGAGAGAACTAAAGATTTAACATGTAACACGGGCACTGTGAGATTTGAACTCACGACTTTTTTTAGAAAGTACTTATTTTCAAGATAAGCGCCATAAACCAGACTCGACCAAATGCCCTAAGTGTAATATAAACAAAAAAATAAGACCGAAGGGAATTGAACCCTTATAAGATCCATTATGAGCGAATTGCATTAACCTATTATGCTACAGTCTTTGTATTTTACTTAATGTTTTGAAGTGGCCTATTTCATATAAAAAAACATATTAACCACAAAAATGACACAAATAAAAAATATATTTTAATTTTTAAACATTTACCCAAATAAAAAATATATTTTTTATTTGTGAGAGGATTTGTTAGAGGGTATTTTTTGATATAAATTTTAGATCAAAAATGAGCAGTAAAGGAATCGAACCTTTTACGGTATAAACCAATTTTTTTACAGAAAACCACCATTACCAATCGGATCACCTGCCCTTTATAAAATTTGTAACAAAACCCAAATAAAAAATATATTTGTGAGGGTAATATCTTTTTACAACTAAATCCCAAAAATAAAAACATGTAACAAATGTTTAAAAATTAAAATATATTTTATTTTTTGATAAATATTTTTCCCAAATAAAAAATATATTTTTTATTTGTGAGAAACATTTGGGTTGTGACATTTGGAAAAAGAAAATATATATTATTTTTGGATTTTGTTAATGCTAGCTTTAATAAAGAATGAAAACACTTGGGATCGAACCAAGACCATTCTCCTTAAAAGGGAGACACTCAACCAATCGAGTTCTGTTTCCTGTATGCCCTTAACTAAAATAAAATTGCACGATTAAATTATATATTACCCACAAAACCCCTCACAAATATATTTTTTATTTGGCCTTTGTTTAAAAATTATTTATATTTTAGGGATTTGGTTTTTATAACTGAGTTGACCAGACTCGAACTGATATAGTCCACTACCAAAAAATGGTGTTTTTCCAAATTAAACTACAACTCATAAGCCAAAAACAGGAATTGAACCAGTATTAGATTCTTACAAGGAATCCGTTTTAACCATTTAAACTATTTTGGCTATAGTTATTATTACTAATACTACCGGTATTACCTAAATGTCTCAACCAAAATAATAAAAAATATATTTATCAAAAAATAAAATATATTTTATTTTTTAAACATTAGGGTATATTATTTGTATTTAGTTATATATTATTTTAGTTAACTATTTAGGCTATTACATATTTGTAGTTAATAGCACTTAAGGTGCAGTAAACCCCAAATAAAAAATATATTTTTTATTTGTGATAATTGTGCCTCAGGAGAGAATTGAACTCACTTCTTTAATGCTTCAAATTAACGCTTTAACCATTAAGCAACTGAAGCTGTTATAAACTAATATAAAATATATTTTATTTTTTGATAAATATATTTTTTATTTGGGTATATTTTATTTAGTTCACGATTGTTATTTATTTTAACTAAAGATTAAATTAATAAAAACAAAGTGGAGATAGATAGACTCGAACTATCATACTTGTAATGCAACTACAATTGATTACCAATTATCAGATATCCCCTCAACTCTATCAAAAAAAAAAATAAAAATATGTAACAAAAAAGACCCAATATCACAAATAAAAAAAAATATATTTTATTTTTGGGTTTTGGGTGCCAACTGTAACCATAACTCTATTTATAAAAAGAGACAAAAATGTCTCAATTCTGACTCTTTTAATTAATAAAATTGACTCTAAAATGTAAAAAGTTAAGAAAATGAGAATTTGTAAAATAAAATTTTATAAATATATTTATCAAAAAATAAAAAATATTTTCTTTAGTTGTGGGAGTAAGTATTATGTATGGGGAGTTTCTTGCGCAGAAATGTATAAAAAAAAAATAGCCGAAATATTTATATTGGCTTTTAAAAAAGAAATAAAAATACAATATGTAACAAATAAAAAAAAATATTTTTATTTGGGTTAAGGTATTTTTAATATTAAAGTAACAAAACCCTAAAAAATAAATATATTTATTTTGGGTAATGGCTATACAATATTATATAATAAAGTACTTACAGATAAGTGTAGAGTATCTAAAACAACATTAGGGAATATACCTAATAAAACAGTAGGGATTAATAAAGCTATTAATAAGTTAAATTCTAATCTATTTATATCTTGAACAGGTTTTAAATGAGGAGAATATAAACCATAAGATAATCTATTATAAAGATAAATAGAATAACAAGCAGAAAATACAATTCCAGTAGCACCAATACTTGCTATAATAGGACTTTTATTCCAAATACCAATTAAAGATAATTGTTCACCTAAGAAATTTAAAGATAAAGGTATTCCTGAATTAGCTAAAGTAAAAATAAAGAATAATATAGTAAATACTGGCATATATGTTACTAAACCTCTCATATAATGTATTATTCTTGTTCCTGTTCTTTCATAAATTATTCCACCTACACATATAAATAATGCTGGTGATACAAAACCATGAGCTAAAGATAATAATATAGCACCTTCAATACCTTGAATAGTATTAGAGAATAAACCTAAAATAACCACACTCATATGAGCGATACTTGAGTAAGCAATTAAAGATTTAGTATCTTGTTGAATAATAGTAGCTAAAGAAGAATAAATTAAAGTAACAATAGCGATAGTTTGAACTAAAGGACCAAAATAATTAGAAGCATCTGGCAATAAATTAATTAAAACTCTTATATAACCATAAGTAGCAAATTTTAAGATAGTACCTGCTAATAATATTGAACCAGCTAAAGGACTATCAGCATGAGCTCTATATAACCAACCAGTTAATGGCCATAAAGGAGTTTTAACAGCAAAAGCTAAGAAAAAAGCTAACCATAAGATTTTTTGACTATCTAAACTTATTTCATTTAAAGAAATAAATTGGAAGTCAGTAGAACCTACATAACTATAAATTTGAAGAACAGCTAATAACATAAATAAAGAACCAGCTAATGTATATAAAAAGAATAATAAAGCACTTCTAATTCTATTTACACCAGAACCGTAAACTATAATTATTATAAACAATATAGGTAAAACACTTTCGAAAAAGATATAAAATAAAAATAAATCTAAAACTACAAATAAGGCAATTTGTAAAGTTTCTAAAATTAAAAAAGAAATTAAAAAATATTTTAGGTTTTTATAAATATTTTTATAATTAGATAATAAAGCAATAGGTGTAATAAAAGTTGTTAATAATACATAATATAATGAAATACCATCTATTCCTATGTTAAAATGACAAAAACTTAATTCGTTAAATTCTAAAGTAAATTGATAGTCACTAACACTAGAATCAAATTGAATCCATAATAAGATAGAAATAAATAAATTTATTAAAGATGTTGAAAGTGCGATAACTTTCATTTTTTCCTCATTTTGAGGGTTATTAACAGGCATAACTAATAATAATAAAGACCCCATTAAAGGTACAAGTAATAATGAAACAAGCATATAAGATATTTTATTAATATATTTATTTTATATATAAATACAGAGATTATTTTCAAAAATAACACAAAATTAAAATATGTAGAAAAATATATTTTATTTTTCCAATTTTTACAAATAAAAATTATTTTTTATTTGGGTTTTGTGAGAAGGTGAAAATAGAAAACCAGCCGAAATAGTTAACAGATCAGACTAAGATTTTCTTTAAACAGACATGGGCCTAAATATTTTACCCTCTAAATAAGTATTTAGAGATAATTTATTTAGATAACTGTAGCCTCAGCCTAAATAAACATGCACACTAAATATATAACTACTAACAAATAGTAAATATATTACAAATATATTTATCAAAAAATAAAATATATTTTTTTTAACATTTGTGTTTTATTTAAGATGTGCACACCAATTTAACAGTACTGTGCTACAGTATTAGGGGGAATTTAGTATATTGTAAAAAATATCACATATACAACAATACTAGTTCTCTTATAAATGTATTCAACAAATAGTTGAAAATATAAATTATATTTTTACTTAACAGTACAATTCCAGTATATATACTACTATTATCTAAATAAAATTTAAATATTTTTATAAATATCATTTTATTTAGGCAATATAATTTGTATATAAACATAAGTAGAAGTACTACAAAATAAAACTTTACATTAAATAAAGAAATAGCGGAGTTTTCTAAAGAACTATGTAAAACTAAGTCCATATTAGAAGAAGAATTATTGATATTAGTAAATTCAGTTATAGAATCTTTATACTGAAGTCTATCCCATAAAAAATCTGAGATTGTTAAATTTTCAATATTAGGAATATTATAATTATTTTTAGATAATATTCCTTCTATTACAACTGAACCTGGCTCTGATCCTGTACCACTGTAGTAAAATTCTTGAAGATTAGGATTACCTACTAACTGTTTTAAAGTTCTAAGGAATCTTCTTCTAGCACCATTACCAGGTGTAATAGCAGGCTCATATTTTATTGAGAAATTTTCTATTAAAACATTAACACTACTATCGTTTAAAACATCAGTAGTAATAGAACCGTTAAGAGTACTAGCATATGGTAAAGGTTTAAAAATAACAAAGTCACTTTTAAAAGTTGTATTCCATAATTGATCATTTAATGCAATAGCATAAATAATATGACAGGCTAGAGTAAAGCAAAAGTACCCTCCTTTATCGTAGAATAATTCATTTAAAATTAAACCACTTACATTATAGGTAATACCTTTAAACTGAATTTTAACTAATACGTTATAATTAGGATAATCTAAGTAAATAGTATTATTATAGTACAATAATAATATTAATAATGAAATAAATATAAATATATAAAAATAAAATTTTATTAATTTAAAAAAGAAAGAATAAAATTTTACTGAACTAATTTTTAAATATAAATTTAGGTTATATAAATATACTGTACTAAAATAAAATATGTTTATATTTAGTAATAAAAAGGCGTTTACTAAATAATATAAAATTAAAAAAATAATAGTCATAAGTAAAAATTTGTTGATAGTTTTTTCTGGTAAGAAATCTGTTTAATAAATAAAATTATATTCAACTAAATAAAAATATAATTTATTTATGGGGAATTTAACCCGGCCACATAAATAAAACTATGTTTAACTAAATAAAAATACAATTTATTTAGGGAAATTATTTATTTATTGTTCTACTAAGATTGAGTAGGTAACATATTAAAGGCGTGGAATGGTATAGGACTAGCCACTGCCCATTCTAAAGTATTTGCTGTTTGTGCTTCTTCATTAAATTCGTTTAAAGAAGTAAAGTATGCTGGTACTAACCAAGGGTTATTATTAACTGCTTTACCATTAGCAAAGATATCGTATATAATATATCCGAATAATACTGTAGCTACTACACTAATTAATGAACCAAAACTAGATACTGCGTTCCATCCTGCAAAAGCATCTGGATAATCAGGTATTCTTCTAGGCATTCCCGCTAACCCTAAGAAGTGTTGAGGGAAGAATGTTAAGTTAACTCCTGCGAATAATGTCCAGAAATGGATTTTTCCGTATAATTCATTATAAGTTAATCCAATAATTTTAGGAGTCCAGAAGTAGAATCCTGCAAATAAGGCAAATACAGCACCCATTGATAATACATAGTGGAAATGAGCTACTACATAATATGTCTATTTTAGTTTTTTTAACTAAATCCTTAGTCACCTAAGGGATCGGACTATATCTTTTTTAATCACTTAACTTAATAAGTTTTCAAATCTCACGTATAGTCTCTACAGATCCAATATTACCAAATATATTTTATTTTTATACATATTTTTTATATTTGTTTAATATTGTTTCCACGGTATTGCCTTTATTACAGTAGTAATTGTTTTAGCATAAAAACATAATAAAGGTTTCACCGTTAGCTATTTACTTCAAAAAATAAAGATAAATAACCGATACACTAAATATAACTACCCTCTCACAAATAAAAAATATATTTTTTATTTGGGTAAAAAGATATTTATCAAAAAATATAAATATATTTTTATTTTTGGGTTTTGTGACATTTATTGTATCACAGTGAGATGACAACACAACACATTGTCTACTTAAATTCCTAGTTATATTTAAAATAACTATACAGCTTCTTTAAATTTCAATAAGCTATCCTTTTTAGCACCTAATAAAGGATAAATTTCACAATGATCAATTATTTTATTTAAAACATCTTTTTTGTATACCTCTAAAGAATAAAATTCTTTATTTATATATGGTTTTCTAATCACATTAGAAATCGTAAAATGTGTTTTAATATTATTTAATAAATAAATATCATTATTTTGTGCTATAGAAAAAGAAGTATTTTTATTTTTTCTTATGGAGAAACAACCTTCTGCTTCAATAAATCCTGATAACCAACTATTAAAATAAAAAGGTATAGAATTATTTAAATTTTGTTGAATTATACTTAATTGATTAGAATATTTTAAATTTCTAGTATTTAAATAAGTTTCTACATCATTATTTTCTAAGCAAATTTTTAAAAAATTTAAAGAGCAAATTAGTCTACTGGTTAACGGTGGATATTTATCAAATGTTTTAATGGTTTTTAAAATATCTTTTTTATTATCTAATGCCCAAAGAACACATTGACTATTTTTACTTATTCTAACATGTCCTTTAAAATGTTGTTTTATTAACATTAACATTTTAACATTAGATTCTAAATTTGATAATTTGATAACCATTCTATATTGTAAGTTTTTTTTTCTCCAATGATTGACTTGAATACTTCCATCCCCGTCCATAAGACCTACCCAAAAAGGTGGTAAATGTTTTTCCATTAATGAAATACCTATTGAACAAACTGTGTTTAAATTAGTGAACGATAAATATGTATTTTTATCGTCCATTAAATAATAAGAATTTAATGTAGAAAGTTTATCGTGTAATGCTATATCCATTGAAGCATTAGCTAAGACTACTCCTGTTAATCCTCCAATTGTGAATAAAGCTAAGAATCCTAATGCAAATAATAATGGTGTAGTCATTCTTAAACTTCCTCCGTATAAAGTTGCTAACCAACTAAAGATTTTAATCCCAGTAGGTACAGCAATTACCATAGTAGCGGCAGTAAAGTATGCTCTAGTATCTACATCTAATCCTACTGCAAACATGTGGTGAGACCAAACTAAGAATCCTAAAATACCAATAGAGAACATAGCATAAACCATACCTAAGTAACCAAAAATAGGTTTACCTGAGAATACGGATACAATGTGACTAATAATACCAAATCCAGGTATAATTAAGATATATACTTCTGGATGTCCAAAGAACCCATTTCTTTACCTTTCATTTTAAACCTTGAATAATAGGTATTAATATTTTATAAAATATTAAAACTTTATTTCTAACAGTTTCCACCCCTCACAAAAATATTTTTTATTTGGGTAGAAAATATTTTTGAGAAAAGGTAATGCATAGAAATAAAGCAAGAAACCGACTGTACATTAAGCACTTTTTATCTGCAAGCCTACCATCAATCTTTAACTTATATATTAAAAAAATAAGGTAAGATATTATGATGAAACGACTATACCAAAAATGTAACTAAACCAAAATGTTTCTCACAAATAAAAAATATATTTTTTATTTGGGAAAAATATTTTTATCAAAAAATAAAATATTTTTTATTTTTTAAACATAATTAGTCACAAATAAAAAATATATTTTTTATTTGGGTTTTTATTATTTTTGGGTTATTTTTTTAACAGAGATAAATTGCACCCACCAGTGACCCAGTCTGTAGCGACTAATTAATTAGCCGACGGTCTTGCTTAGGAGGCTTTGACCGTTTTCACTAGCATTGCCAAATTTCACTTTCAATAATGAAATTCCATTTCCTCGTCAGAAAATGCAATATACGATAACATATATTGGACTAGAATATGGTACACCATCTGTAACAAAACCCCTCACAAATATATTTGGGTAAAAATATTTTGATTTTTGGGTTAATAGATGTAATGTTTACTGTTTCAGGTCTTAAAATAAAACAACACTTGCCTTTACAGTTTCATAACTTTCCGTTAAACCATACCCTGTATTCCTGTTTATTTACACTACTTACTTTTTCGCTTAATTGAATTTACTTTTGTAGCTAGTTCTATTAAATTTTTTCTTGTTTCAGATTGAAGATGTTCCTTTTGACTTATTGATAAATGAATTTCTTTCCATAATTTTAAACTTAAAGCTTTTTTAGTCTTTAATGGAAATTTATCAAAATAATCATATATATTATAACAATTTTTATTTCCGGATAAAATGTAGGAGTAATTATATATATGAGAATGTGCTTCTAATTTACCAGCTAAAAATAATAATATAAAATGACTTAAAATTGGTAAATTCTCATCTCCTTTCTGAGATATTATATATCTTAATCTGAAAGCATTAGAGTTAGATAAAAAAGATACAGTAAAACAACCTTCCGCATCAGTAAAACCAGATAGCCAACTATCTGTTAAGCTAGGTAAAATTTCAGATGGGATATAATTTATAGATTCAATATTTTTTATTTTTCCATTGTTTACTTTAAGGTTAAAATTTTCTAAAAATGTTTTAAACATTTTCTTTCTAGTAGGTAGTACTAGATTACCATTAAATAATAAAATAAGTAAATGCATATTATATAAATCTTGAACTATAAATCGTGAAGTTCTTTTCCCTTGTTTAATTACTTTACCGAAACCTAATTGTTCTACAATAAGATGTAAAATATCTACATCATCTGTTGATTGAGTTATTACAAATTGCATATCCTTATTTCTTTTTGAAATTACAAAAGAACCATCTCCTTCCGTAAAACCTATAAACCAAGTTAAAAATTTAGAAGAAGGAACTTTACTGTCGCCATATTTTTCTTTATAGAAACAATAAAATTGTTCAAAGTTAAAACTAGTAGTAATTTCTGGACTTTTAATTAAGAGAATTGAAGATAAAAAAGTAGTAGTGTTGGGTGAATAGAATAAGTGTTGGTATAAAATAGGATCACCACCACCAGCAGGATCATAGAAACTAGTATTAAAGTTTCTATCAGTTAATAACATTGTGATTCCTCCGGCTAATACTGGTAAAGATAATAACAATAAGATAGCTGTAACAAAAATTGCCCATACGAATAAAGGTAATTTATGTAAACTCATTCCATTTGTTCTCATATTTAAAACTGTAGTAATAAAGTTTATTGCTCCTAATAATGAAGATACCCCTGCTAAGTGTAAACTGAAGATAGCTAAATCTACAGATGCACCTGAATGTGATTGAATACCAGCTAAAGGAGGATAAACTGTCCAACCAGTCCCAGCTCCGTTTTCTACTAAAGAACTTAATAATAATAAGATTAATGAAGGAGGTAATAACCAAAATGATATATTATTTAATCTTGGGAAAGCCATATCAGGTGCTCCTACTTGAACAGGTAATAAATAATTACCAAATCCTCCAACTAGAGCAGGCATAACCATAAAGAAAATCATTATAAATGCATGTGCAGTAATAATAACATTAAATAATTGATGGTCTCCTTGTAATATTTGCACCCCTGGTGCAGATAACTCTAATCTAATTAATACCGAGAAAGCTGTACCTATCATTCCAGCAAACACTGAGAATACTAAATAAAGCGTACCTATTTCTTTGGCATTTGTAGAAGATAGCCAAGAATTCATTACCAGATTTTAAACTTTTATTTTTAAAAAAATACTTTTTGTATTTTTTTATTCTCTCTTAACCATCTTCTCTTCCTATTAGCTCTTTTTGTTTTGTTTTATTAATCTTAAATTTAATGATCTTTACCAGAATCGAACTGGTACTAACTTCGTGAAGGGGAGTTGTACTACCTTTATACTAAAAGACCTTTACCCCTAAATAAAAAAAAATATTTGTGATAATAGATAAGTCACAAAAAGAAAATATCTTTTATTTTTGGGTTTTGTATAGCTATAAAAATTTTTTTATAAGCGAATCTGGAATTGAACCTAGTCTAACAGACTATGAAGCTGCTGTGCAAACCTTTACACTAAATCGCTTTTCCCACTAAACCTTAATGTTTAAAAAATATTTTTTTTTATAATATTTTTGGGTAATTTCTTAGCTAAAGGATTATTTTTTTAATCTCTTTATAACAACTCTCTCACAAATAAAAAATATATTTTTTATTTGGGTAATTAAATAAAAATATCTTTTATTTTTGGGTAAGGTATTTTTATTTTATTTAATTTTACATTCTCACAAATCCTCTCACAAATAAAAAATATTTTTTTTATTTGGGTAAATCTAACAAATAAAAAATATAACAAATGTTTAAAAAATAAAATATGTTTTATTTTTTGAGATATAATTTTTTTTTGAGGGTAACTATATAGTATTAGAAACACTGTCATTGAAACATGTACGAACAAAGAGACTCGAACTCTTAAGGAATTACTTCCACTCCTGCTTAAGAGGAGATTGTTTACCAATTTCAACATGTTCGTTTTGTTAAATATTTTTTAGAACAAAATAATACCACACTCTTTTATTTACTAAAATTAGCAAAATATACAACTGTGATATAAACGTAACAAAACCCCTCACAAATATATTTTTATTTGGGTAAAGGATATCTTTTTTTTTTATTGTGATATATTTTAATTTTACTAAATATAGGCGTCAAGAGGAATTGAACCTCTGAAAAAAAGTATTAACAGTACTCCGCAATTACCACTCTGCCATGACACCTGCCTATGTATAAAGCACAGCCTTAACCTAAAATGTCACTAAAAAAAAATATATTTTTGATAAATATCCATATAAAATATGTAGAAAAATATTTTTTATTTTATTGTTTATTTATTTTTAGTTAATTACCCAAATAAAAAATATATTTTTTATTTGTGAGAGGGTGATACCTTTATTTTATTACGGTAGGCGCGATTCGAACACGCTATATATCTCCTACCCAAAAGGAGCGACGAGCCAATTTGTCATCTACCGTTCTGCCTATAACAAATCCCCTCACAAATAAAAAATATATTTTTTATTTGGGTAAAAAATGTAACTAATGTTTAAAAAATAAAATATATTTTATTTTTTGAGATATATTTTATTTGGGTATATTAAATATTTTGGCTTAAATACTCTTTTAGCCTTTTTTTTAATTAAAGAATAAAATATAGGGGGATTACCCCTATTGGTATATACAACTACTCCAAATAAAAATTATATTATTTTTAGATTTAATACATTTTCTCACAAATAAAAAATATATTTTTTATTTGGGTTAGGGTAAATATACAAGTACTAATGTAATTCTATTGAATCTTTAATGTAAGAACAAGTTAAGATAGTAAATACATAAGCTTGAATTACAGATACTGCTAATTCTAAAGTCATTATAGCTAAGAATAATGTAAATGGTATTAATGTTAAAATAGCTACAATTAAACTAGTATTAAACATTTGATACAAGAATGTTGCTAATATTTTCATTAATGTATGACCAGCTACCATGTTAGCAAATAATCTGATTCCTAAAGAAAAAGCTCTAGCTAAATAACTAGTTAATTCAATTAACACTAATAAAGGAACTAATGCTAAAGGTGTCCCAGAAGGAACAAAGTAAGAGAAGAAATGTAATTTATGAATACTTAAACCTAAAATAGTCACAGCAATTAAAATAGTAAATGAGAAACCTATACTTACAATAATAGAAGTAGTAATAGTAAATGAGTATGGAACATTACCTGTTAAATTAGCTATTAAAATGAAAAAAAAGATAGAGTAAATAAATGGTAAATATAATTCTTTACCTAATTGTTCTCTTACCATAGAATGGATACTAGCAAATAAACTTTCTAATGCTATAGACCATTTACTTGGTACTAATTTAACTTCATTATTACCAGCATAGTGTAAGGCAATAATTAAGAATAATACTAAAATAGAATATAATCCTAAATTAGTTAAACTAATATTTAAATAACCTAAAATAGGAGCATTTAATCCTATTAAATTTGTAACTTCAAATTGTTCTAAAGGAGAGTTTATGAAAGATAAGTTTTGATTTAATAACATTGGTGTTTTTAATTTAAAATTTTTATTAGACTTGAACAATTAACTAAAATAAAATGTCTCAAATAAAAATACCCAAATATAAAAATATATTTATCAAAAAATAAAAATATATTTGGGATTAATTTATTGGGTTTTTATTTTGTGTTATAGTAGTGTATAAATAAAATATTATTTAACAACATTTTTCACAAATAAAAAATATATTTTTTATTTGGGTACTATAAAAATAACATAAAGATAGATAATGACTTCTTTTAAAGTTATTTAAATTATGGCCCTAATAAAATAAACACAAATCCTCTCACAAATAAAAAAAATATTTTTTATTTGGGTAAATGTTTTTATCAAAAAATAAAATATATTTTATTTTTTAAACATAAAGATATTTGTGTTTTGTTGCACTTTGCATTGCTAAATATAAAATATATTTATTTTTTAAACATTTGTGTATGGGGGATTTACCCAAATAAAAAATATATTTTATTTAGTTCGTATAAATTAGCCCCTATTTTTTAACAGGATCCGTTAAAGAAATAGCACCACTACCGATTTCTAATACAAAACCAATAGTTAAAACAATAAAGAATATTATTGCGATAGAGAAACCGAATATGCTAACATTATATAATGTAAGAGCAATAGGGAAAAGAAGAAGAATTTCAAGATCAAATACTAAGAATAACATAGCTACAATATAAAAATGAATTTGAAAAGTACTTCTAGTTTGACCATAAACAGGAGAGAAACCACATTCATAAGCAGAAACTTTAGCTTCATCAGGTCTATGCACAGCTAATAAAAAATTAAGAGCTAATAAAATACCAACTAAAATAGGTACAAAAATAAACAACATTAAAATATTATTCATACTAATAATAAAATAAAGATAAAGCTAGTAATTGTGTACTATTTAATAAAATTGAAGGTTTAAGAATAAATAATAAAATAAATAAAGTTAAAGTAGAAATCATAAAACTATGAACAGAGCTTAAAGATGTATTAACTACAGTTTCATTTGATGAAGAATTTGTATTTTCTGTGTGTAATACTTTAATTATTTTTAAATAATAAGAAGCACTTATAACACTTGTTAATATTGCTATTATACCTATAAAATAATATTCACTTTGCATTGCTGAATATAATACAAATTGTTTTGAGAAGAAACCTAATAAAGGTGGTACTCCAGCCATACTAAATAAACAAATAGTTAAACTTAAACTAAGTATAGGGTTATTAAAGAATAAACCTTTAAGTTCAGTAATATATTTAATATCTTGTACAGAATCAGTTAAAAAATTATTATTTTTAATAATATAACCTAAAGCTATTAAGATTAAAAAAGTATTTAAATTAGTAATAGAATATTGAATAATATAAAATAAGAATGAATCAATAGCTTGTTCCGTATTTATAGCTAAAGCTAATAATATGAAACCTATATGTGAAATAGTACTATAAGCTAATAATCTTTTTATTTTTGATTGTGCTAAACCTACTACTGTTCCTATTATTAAGGATAATAATGAACTTATTAATAATAGATTTTTTAAGCTTAAAGAAAAGACTGTTAATAAATTACTTCCTATTTGAGTTTGAATTTCTAATAAGAACATTAATATTGATATTTTAGGCATTATTGTTATCCATATTGTTACTATTGTTGGACTATCATCATAAACATCTGGTGCCCAATTATGTAAAGGAGCTGCTGATACTTTAAATAAATAACCTACTATAATTAAAACTATACCTAAACTTAAACCTTGTAATATTTGAGTATTTTCACTTACACTTATTAAGTTATAAATACTTTCTAAATTTGTTAAACCAGAATAAGTATAAACCAATCCAGATCCTAATAAAATTATACAAGAAGATAAAGAACCTAATAAAAAATATTTTAAACCTGCTGAAGTAGCTGATTCAGAATCTCTATATAAAGTAGTTAAAATATAAACACCAAATGATTGTAATTCAATACTTAGATACATAGAAATTAAATCTGCTGAAGATACTAATAAAGAGGCTCCAAATGTACTAAATAATACAATTAAGGAATATTCTACACTTCTATTTAATAAATTTTCTCTAGCTACTGTATTAGAAGGCCATGAAATTAAAATTAAAGAACCTAAAAATAAAATAAAGACATCTAATAATTGAGAAATAGTTGTAACTTGAAATAATCCACTATATATACCTATACCTGATCCAATTGACTGAATATATAAAGCATTTAAAGCTAATGCTCCGGCATAAATAAATACTATAGAAGATATTCTTACATATAAGATTGAACTTATATTTTGATTGATAGATGGAAGGGCAATTGCCACTATTAAAATTAAGATACTTAAAAAGATCATTGCTCCTTATTTATTTAAAAACAAGTAAAAATCGGAATAGAGAGGAGTCGAACCTCCAAGGGTATTACCCGAACAATTAGCAATCGTTTTAACTTACCTATGAAAACTATTCCTTATACCTAAATGTTTAAAAAATAAAATATTTTTTATTTGTGATTATTTTTATTTCGGCTAAACATACTTCTTTTAAGATTATATTCCTGAACTAAATGTAACAAACCCCTCACAAATATATTTTTTATTTGGGTATATTTTTTAAACATTTGTTACATTTTTATTTTTTGTTATTTAGGTTGGGTTAGGTATAGGGGATACTCCCCTTTTATTTTCTAGTAAAAAAAAAATTAAGATTTATTATTTAATTTTACAATAAAAATTCTAATTACTTGTTGTAATGTAAATAAAGGTAAAAAATATTTACTTAATACATATACTAATATAAATAATGCTATAAATGAGAAGTATAATTGATTTAAAAAGTAAAATGGTATTAATTGTGGCATAGATTAATTTGTTTAGAATAAATGCTCTTTTTTATTAGCATGTTCAGTACATATCGAAATGTCACAAATAAAAAATATATTTTTTATTTGGGTATTTATTTCGGCTAAATTATTAAGAACTATCTCTTGTCTCAGTCCTGTTATATTACAAAAATAAAATGTCACAAATAAAAAATATATTTTATTTTTTAAACATTTAGGATTTGTGTTATATTTTAAACAGAACTAAATACAAACTTTACTATACAAATAATAATATATATTTTATTATTTAATTTTAGTAAATATTGAGATAATGACATTCTCTTATGTTAATTTTTATTTAACTGCACTGTGCTATAAATATACAAACTAAATAATTTTTATTTTTTGTTATTTAGGTTGTAAGCTAACTGACTCTTATTTTTTGGATTTAGAGATAAAAATAGGAGCAATCATAGCTAATAATAAAATTATACTGATTATAATCAACCAAGAAGCACCATAAGTGTAAAGACCTTGTCCAATAGCTTCTATTTGTAAGAAAGGAGTTAAAGCAGTATCAGCAATAACAGGATTAAAAGCAGTATTTACCCAATCATTCATTGAAACTTCATAATTTAAAATAAAACCGTTAAATTTCACTAATAAGTCTTGAGAAACATTATTAAAACTGAATGGTATAATAGTATATATTTCATATATGAATAATGACCCTATTGATAATGCTAATGGTAAGTTTTTAGTGTATTGTGATCCTGTTTCTAATATATCTGTTAATTTTATGTTAATCATCATTATTACGAATAAAAATAATACAGCTATAGCTCCTACATATACAATAATATAAGAGATTCCTATAAATCCTATTCCTAATAATATTAAATAACCAGCAGCATTTACAAAAACTGAAATTAAGAAAATAACCGCTATAACGGGGTTTTTAGAAGTAATAACTAAAACACTAGAAAATAGTGCAGCAAAGGCTAATAAATCGATTAAAAAGTTTTTCATTTAAAATATTATGTTTAATATGATCTACATAGCATTAGCTTAATATCTTAACTAAAAATAAAATATAAACATAAGACTAAATAAAATTACAAAATAAATATATTCCCTAAACCAAAATAAATAAAAATATATTTTTTTTGTTATTTAGTTGTATATTTATGCATTTTAATTTAGTTCACGGCAATATATGTTTTTATTTAGATCACGGCTAAATGCATTGTTCAATTTGTCACACCCAAAATAAAAATATATTTTTGGGATTTGTGATAATCCGATTTAAATTTTTTATTTTTCGGCATTGGACTATTAACAAGAGACCGTAAACAAGATATTATCCAAATATATTATCAAAAAATAAAATATATTTTATTTTTTAAACATTTGGGAGAAAAAAGAATAATAATATCAAGTAGGTTTAACCAAAAATGTAACAAAACCCAAATAAAAATATATTATTTATTTGTGGTAAATATACTTTATTTTTGGGAGAACCTAAAAAAGTATATTTTTGTGCAAGGATAAATCCTTAATCATTAATTTTTTGATACTATAATATCAAGATTAATGGACTCTTTTAATTTTAAAACAAGAGATGTAGTATTTTCTAAATTGTCTGAATCTCTCTCACAAATAAAAAATATATTTTTTATTTGGGGTGGTGAAGTCCAAGGCTCATTATGAGGAACTGAAGGTAATTCTGAAGGTTGTAAGTTTCTATTAAAAATTCTACTAAAAAAAGCTCTAACACTTGCGTTAGGTTAAATAATGTTAAATTTAACCTCATTTTTTTCAAATTTTCAAATTTTGCGGCTTTTTCTGCACTATTTTAAGCTTTCTATTATGCCAGTATACTAAAATTAACTAAAAACACCAATTACATGCTCTTGATCACCTAAAGAATAATCACCAAAATCGCCTTTCCAACTACTATATCCCACTTTTTTCTCAAAAAATTTTTAAGGGGAATTTAACCCAAAACACAAAAACCCAAATAAAAAATATATTTTTTATTTGTGAGAGTGTTTTTTTAACTAAAAATAAATATATGTCTCAAAATAAAAATATATTTGTAACAAATAAAAAAATATATTTATCAAAAAATAAAATATATTTTATTTTTAAACAAAGGCCAAATAAAAAATATATTTTTTATTTGTGAAGGGTATGGGGGATGGGGATTTTAGATTAAAAAAATTTATGTCCAATAGATACAGTAAAACTAAATGATCCTCTTTTGTTTTTTTGAGTGCATCTAGCTTCCGTAATATAATTTGATTTACTTCTAGCTAAACTACCATATTGTATTTTTTTAACTGTTCTTCTAGGCACAATTTTTCCTCTCATTAATCTACCACCTAATTTAATATATACTCCAGTTAATAGAGTAGCAAATCTAGAAGATATTCTTTTTCTAAAAAATATTTTATTAGAATTATATTTTAAAAATCTACCAATAATTCTAGAGAAAGAGTTTTTTCTAGAAAGCGCTAATTTTCCTAAAACATGAGCTAAAATTTGACTATTATTAGTAATTGAATATAATTGAGTGAATTCTAATGTTACAGGTTTTTTAAAATATGTACTTAATTTAGTAGATAAACCTTGTAATTTATTTTCATTTAATTCTAAAAAATCTTTAGTTGATAGTTTTTTATTAGCAACAAAATAAAATAAGTTTATTATAACATTATTAGGAGAAATATAGAAACTTGGTCTACTTATAATACTAGACATTTCAAATAAAGAAGATTCTAATACTTTATACACATTTTTATGTAAAATTTTTAAATTTAATGTTTTAGAATAAAATTCATATGTAGTATTTTGATTTTGAGCTAATGCTATGTCTAAAGTAGTAAATGATTTTAAATATCTTTGAACTAAAATTTTTTCGATATTAGTATCTTTAACTTTTTTAGGATTAATAGTTAGCATGTCTACTACTTTTTCTCTAAATAAAAACATATTTTTATTTAGGCTATTACTATCTTTACTTTCAATTTGATTATCAATATTTTGTTTACTATTGATAATGATAGAATTTTTATTTTCAGAGTTATTGAATAATTGGTTACTATATTTAGCTATTTCTAAAATAGAAGAATTTTCTATACCTTTTATTTTTATAGAAGGTGTTTTAAAATTATTCGCTTTAAGTGTAGGTAAATCTATAGAAGAATAATGATTATTTATAGGGAAAAAAGATTTATTTTTTTGCATTTTATTTTAATTTATTTATAGATATTATTACTTTTCATAACGGTGTTATTATTAACTTGTGTCTTTTTATTTATTAAGTAAAAAGAAAGAAAATAATAGAGTTCTAGTGATCCTCTCACAAATAAAAAATATATTTTTATTTGGGTTATATTACCAAAAACTAAATATTTTTCTACATATTTATGTTTAAAAAATAAAATATATTTTATTTTTTGATAAATATATTTTTTATATTATTTTTGAGTAATATATGCACTAGTTATAGTTTGAATATTTTTTGATCTAAATAAATATATATTTTATTTAGCCATAAACTAATAAGTAATATACCTACGTTTTACTTATTAGTCTTTATCTATTAAACCTCTTTTAACTTTTACTTATTTTAGCTATTAACAATAAATACAATATGTAACAAATGTTTAAAAAATAAAATATATTTTATTTTTTAAACATAATTATGTTTTTTACCCAAATAAAAAATATATTTGTGAGGGGTTGTGATATAGGGAATATTTTGAATAAAGTTAAACAAAATAACACTAACCTACAAAAAACGCTAATAAATTTACACCAATACTAAAAATACAGATGACAAATAACATAAAAATATTCCACATTAAGTAATATCTTTGAAATTTGGCACGTATCAATAAAAAACTTCTTAACCAAGGATATTTATTTTCTATTTTAAAATATTTTATAATTTCGTTACCGAAAAATATACCTAAAATAGAAAATAAATTGGATAATATAGATATTAAAATAATAAGATTAAATAGAGCCCCTTCTTGATGTAATGTTAATGTATCAAGATATCGGTATAATATATTTATAGCAGAGATAAAATCATTAACCCAGAATTTAAAATTAGTGTATAAAATAGAGCTAATGCCATGTAGACTATATACATTTTGAAAGTGAAATAGAGAAATAAACAAACATAAACAAAGCATTAATGTAAAAATTCTTGTAATAAAGAGATTTTGGGGTAAGGAGAATTTAGATAAGAATAATAAGATTTTTTTTAACATAACTGAAAATAGGATTTTTTATTAGACACTGTAAAAAGCTAAATTTAAAGCACTAAGACTTTAAACTGTGATGAGGTAGTGTATAAATAACTAACTATTTAACAACATTTTTCACAAATAAAAAATATATTTTTTATTTGGGTACCTCATAAATAACATTAAGATAGATAATGACTATCCTTATAAGTTAAATATATATTAAGTAAAATATTTAATAAAAATATGGCGGGAGCTTTAACAAAACAACTAAACGAATCTTTCAAATATACATCTAGTTCTCACAAATAAAAAATATATTTTTTATTTGGGTAATTGGCTTCTCTCCCCATACCTTATCACAAATAAAAAATATATTTTTTATTTGGGGACGGTGATTGGTATTTTAATAACCCAGTTATATTTTTATTTTTAAATTATAAAATTTTCAATGCTTTTTTTACATAAAACATAAATTTCGCTACACTACTACTTACTTTAGGTTTATATATAGTGATAGGAATGTACTTATTACCCACTAATTGTTTATGTGGTTTAAATTCAATAGTTACATTAGCAGATTTAATTGTAATGGTTAAGTTAACCATAGATTTGAAGAATCTGTTATCTAGTACTCTAGTGATAACACTTCCTTGTCTTAAAGAGATTATATCTTTAAAGGATAATGAATCTCTGGTTATTCCAGCCCATACAGATTTCTCAACCCTTTGACCTTCAGAATTATAGTACCAGAATCCATATTGTTTAATACCTAAGAAATAAGCTTTATTAATAGTTCCACCGTTCAACACATCTTTAAATTTTCCTAATTCTGGTCCAATTAAAGAAGGGTTTATTGGTGTTGTAGTAAAAATAGAATCTGTGTCTGTATAGCAAACACCTTCATCTAATTTATAAGGTATCATCGCTATTCTAGCATATGATGTAATAGCACTAGCAATAGCTACGTTGTATTTAACTACTTTTTCGAATTGTTTAAATTTAATTTTAAATTTAACACTTAATTCATCAAGCACATCTTGATTAATATTTCTATCTATTAATATAACATATTTACTTTCACTAATAGGAAAATAACTTTTAACAATATTACATAATAAATATAATCTTAAATCAGATTTAGAAATAGTGAATGTTTCAAGAAGTTCTTGTTTTATTCCGAATAAACCATAAAGAGAATTTAGTAATAATTTAGCAATCATTCTTTCGACCCCTTTAGTGTTATGTTTGATAGAATACATATCAGAGACATATTTAGTAAAGAGATCTACCTTAGTGAATTCTCTTGCAGAAAGAATTCTATTTATTTTATAGCCTAATGGTAACACTGCTTTTAATTCTTCAGAGAAATAAACACCAGTGAATATTCCTTTTGGGAAAATAGTTCTACCATTAATTCTATAAGGTAACATTGGTTTTGAAACGCTTTGTGGGCATTCCACTTCTACTTCTAGAAAACCAAAGAAATTATCCAAATTAATATGTTTACATAAATCTTCTCTACCAAAAGAGTTAATTAGTTCTAATGGCATAGGTTTACACATAGCAGCAGGATAAAGAGAATTAACATCTAAATAGTGAAGATTTTCAGCAAAACATTTATAAATGTCCGTAGCCCCACCCTGATAAGATCTTTTTATATAGATCTCATGTAAGCCTCTTATTACAGGAATTTTTTTATCCAAGTAGTTTAATCTAAAGATTTTAAAAGCTAAAGACGGAATGGAAACTATGGTTGTAATATCAACACCAAATTTCTTAAAATAAGCATTCTGAGCTCTTTTTAAGGAGTTTATTAAAGCTCTGGTGTCTTGTTTACCGTATTCTATAAATTCGTTAAGCAAGCCTATATTATCAAATAGTTTAAATGAGTTAAATTCTGATCTATAGGAGCCAATTTTCCCTTGTACAGAAAATATATTACATAATTCTTCTAAAGAACAAGGGAAAATTCTGTAAGAATCTTTAAACACATATTCACAATCGTCCAGTTTAAGGCTAATACAAATAAATCTATTTGCATCATCAATAATAGCTTTAAGTTGATCATTAGAATAATTGTTACATAAATATTTATACATGAAAATACCATCAAAAGATCCAAGATTGTGTATAAAAATAGTGTTTATTTTATTTTTATAGTTTGAAGTTAAATAACTGAAGAATCTAGCCCATAAATCATCTACTCCGTTAGATAGTTCAAGATTTCTATTTATTAAGAAGAATTCTGTCACTCTAGGCGTACTAAATGAAATAAATACTGGCACTTGGTCACCTTTGGGGGATTCCATGGTTTCAATATCTAAGGTAAAAAAAGATTTTACTCTATCTTTTTTTGACAGAGGATTAATATAATGACCAGAAGCAGTTTTTTCTACTCTGGTAGTTATATATCTAATCTGTGAAGGCCCCATTTCAACGGTGGATCTCTCACAAATAAAAAATATATTTTTTATTTGGGGATCTTTTCCTATAATAGATCTAGCAGTTTTACTTTGTTTAATATTACTATTTCTCAAGTCGTCAATATTCCATATTTTAATAATGAATTTATCAACAACATTTAAGTCGTAACCATCGTCAAATTTACTTCTAATATGGTCTTTAACTTTATCGTAATATTGTTCAAAAGTAGTGTTGTTGTCAATAACAACGTTATGGTGAAAAGAGTAGGTTTTTCCTTCGATATTAACTAAAATCATGATAATTTTATTGAATCCAAATTTAACAAATCTTTCCATAGCGAAAAGTTGGTTAAAGATTTCTCTCAATGCGTCTTCATGATCTAGTAATCCTCTGTTGATGGCTAAGAATTCTAGGAATCTTTCCTCATCATCGAAATTTGACTCTGTAATTGAAATATCTTCAGATAGTGCTTTAATTTCTCTATTTCTAGAAATAAGCGTGTTAACTAATTTAACAGCTGGTTTTTCTAAAAACACAGATAAAGAGTTTCTAAAGTAATAAGTAGCATATAATGCTGGTAAGGCTAAAATAATAAATTTTGTTGTAAATGATAATGTGTGATACATTCCACTAATAAATAATAATAAGTAATTCATAAGATATAATGTATCTAATCCTTTGGGAACCGGTAATATGATAAGAAGCAACTCAAATAAAAATATGTTTTTTATTTGTGAGAAGCTTAACCTAAATGTTTCAATTTAGATTTTTTGTTTTTTTATTATAAAATACTTTTATAGTACTTAAAATAAAATATAATTAAATATACCAAATAACAATAAAAAATATATAACACAAATCCCAAAAATAAAAATAAATATTATATGTAATAGTTGTATGTTTAGTATCGTTACTTTATAAAGGTTGAGGCTGTAAATAAAAAATAAAATATATTTTATTTTTTGATAAAAATATTTTTCCCAAATAAAAAATATATTTTTTATTTGTGAGAAACATTTGTGATAAGAGAGACAATTAATAACACACAGTCTTAATAATAAATTAGTAATGCTAAACTAAATGCTTTACAACACTTTCATTTGCATCCTATATAGAAATGTTCTATTTCTTATTATATATTGACTATATCTTAAAAAAATATAGACAATATGATAGTATCTAGGGGATAGCTTCCTGCTTTATATTCATTCAGCGCTTATCTATCATGTTTGTGGCTACCCAACTATGCCTTACTTTTCTTTGTTTTAAAACAAAAAATTGATAAACAATTGGTACACTAGAGAAACACAGCCTATTGATCCTTTCGTACTAGAAGGTCTGCCCCTTTTTACTATTTATCCCTCCAGAAGATAGGGACCATACTGACTCACGTCGTATTAAACCCAACTCGCGTAACCTTTTAATCGGCGAACAGCCGAACCCTTCCAAGCTTCTACCCCCGGAGGATAGGTTGAGTCGACATCGCATTACTCTATACCTTTCAGCATAGTTTAGACTATATCTTCATCCAGCATAAGAATACACTTTATTTAGTCCCTGGATGTTGGCGTGTAGTCGTTGAGGGGTTTACTATTTTACAATTACTATCATCTAAATAGTAAACTTCCCTGCTGATTTCCCAATATTTAAGGTTTTAACTTTATTAAGTACTTAAATCTCTAAGGGTGTTCCAGCAAATAGCCAATTTCTATATAAATATTGCTACCTATATTCCCCGATGTTTTAAATAAAATCATTTAAACATCAAAAATATCAATATCTGAAGTAATTTCTGTGTCAGCTATAAACCCTTCAGTGTCCTGTTTAAAAGTTTTTTCTAAGTTTACTTTATAAAGCATAGAATCGTGTAAATGAGGAACCAAATCTGGTTTAATAGCATCTAAAGAATCTTTATTAATGTAGATTCTTTCGGTTTCTGATCCACTTGGTAATTTTTTTTTGTGGATAGTTGTAACTAAATTTAAATTTGTACTTAAAGCTTCTCTAAGAATACTTATTTCTTCTTTATTAAAGCTATCAGTACATAAAGTAACCCCTCCTCTAGCAACTCTTTGCCCATCGTCCATTATCCAATAAGCTAAACCTCTTTGAGTTAAATATTCCCCGATATTCTGAGGAATTCTTTTTCTCCCTGATTCATCTAAAAATAAATCAGCTATAGGTGTTAACTCTTCAGTGGCTTCTGATCTAAAATATAAAGAGGAGTTAGTTACAGCATATCTAGGATCTTGTCTAGAGTATGTTTCTACCTGATCTTTTTTTAAAGGTAATCCTAGTTCTTTATACTGATTAAATAAGTGATTTAAATACTCTGATTTTTTTATAGATTGTTCAAAAGTAACATATGCTTTACCGGTAGTTGTTCTTCTAATAGAAGCATCGCCTAGTAAGTTACCTATTAACATTTCTCTAATTGTGTTTTTCATTTTGATTATAATTTTTTATAATAGTGCTCTTACTTTAAGAACAGTACCTTTTGAATGAACATTCAAAAACCGTATTTACTGCTAACAAAAAGGAAATATTACATCTTTAGGTGGCAGATATACGTAAGGGTACTATGACATTCTGATTCTCACAAAAATAAAAATATTTTTATTTTTGGGTATGATTTTTTGTGTTTTTTCAAGGTGCCAAACAGCCGGGACAATGTGTACTCTCACCAGCTATCAGCCTGTTATCCCTAGCGTAACTTTTATCGATTGATCCCCGTCTATTCCATATTATAGCGAAGGGTCACTATGCCCTACTTACGTATCTGTTCGACTTCTAAGTCTTTCAGTTAGGCATGCTTTCCGCCATTATGCCGATTACAACCTTTCTCACTGGTTGATTGATTTCCATTCAATTTTCTAGCTATACCTTATGTTATTAAAAATATAAATAAATTTATATTATAGCATAAATAAAAAAATATATTTTTTATTTAGAACGTATTTTTAGTTAGGAATAAAATTAATTAATTATCTTTGGATGTACTTTGCTACTTTATCAAAGACGACCGCCCCAGTCAAACTGCCAATTAGCCACCTATCCCTTTTCTTTATTATTTTTATTAATAAAGAGATAAGGTAAATATTAACCCAACCAAAGTCAGAAGGTATTCCACCTTTCGTCTATCGACATCCCTAATCACTAGTAACTAAGGTTGTTGTAGATCAATATGATAGCTAACTACAGTAAAGCTGCATAGGGTCTTCCCGTCCACCTGGAGGCAACCCGCATCTGCACGGGTAATTCAATTTCACTGAGCAAGTTGTAGAGACAGTGAGACCATCGTTACACTATTGATACCAGACCACATTTAATGGCCAATTTATTTTGCTACCTTTGGATCCTCATAGTTAAGACCGCTATTAACCAGACTTTCAATCAGTTACAGTTTCCCATAACCTCTTTTATGTTAATGGCATTGGGCAAATTTCATCCAGAATACTATGATTTTTCATCATTGCTCTGAATTGTGTTTTTAGTAAACAGTCGGGGCCTCCGATTTTGTGCCACCCTCTAAACTAAATATTAACCCAAATATCTTCAAATAAAAAATATATTTTTTATTTGGGGATATTTGTGAAAAATAGAGTGAGGGTTCCTCTTATCGTCAAACTTATGAGGAGAACTTGCCGAGTTCCTTAACAACTTTTAGCTCTGCGCCTTAGTATTCTCTACTTACGAACCTGTGTCGGTTTAGGGTACGGTAGTATCTTTCTTTTTTCTTTAAAAAAATTAAATAAAAAGAAATGGAAATATTATTTTCCTGGTCCTTTTTTTATTTTAAATTAAGGACTTTCTAATTCTTACTCATCAGCCAAAACTTTGGTTTTGTACCTTAGAGGCCGCATTAACATAAGGTGGTTTAACCTTTCCTTATAACCCTTTCGTATTCGGCGAGAAGTATTATAACTTCTTTTTACGTTACTCATGTCAGCATTCTCTCTTCAGTGACCTAAAAACAATGAAACACTGTTTTATCATCAGTATACTGAATGTTCTACTACCTGTATTCTAAATATAAATTATATTTAAAATAAACACGATATCGGTTGATTTTTTAAGACCCGTTAAATTTTTGGCGTCATATTCTTGTGCCTTAATTTTACTTGAGGCAAAGGCTGCTACGTTGTTACATTACGTTTATTAAAAGATAGCGACTACCAGGCTCACTTTACAGCTGCATTCAATATAAGACTTCCTTCATTTCACTTAAAAATCATTTGGGACCTTGTCTCGTGTTCTCGGCTGTTTCCGTCTTGACTGCCCAACTTAGCATGAGCAGTCTGAATATCTAACATCAATTTATGTCATTCCGAGATTCTCTTCCATTGGTAAGATTTTCGACGTCCCCGCAACCTAAACTTTCAAATAAAATATTTAAAACGTTGGGAACTCAGTGCTGTACCACCATAAATCTATTGTAAAATAAGTTAATTAAATAACATTTTACATAATTAGATGTCATACTTACATATGTTTCGTAGAAAACCAGCTATCACTAGGTCAGATTGGCATTTCACCGCTTCCTAAAACTCTTCGGAGAATTTTGCTACATTCACCCGTTCGATCCATTATAATCTGGTCTTAGGAAGATCACCTAGCTTCGGGTCTAATAAAAGTAACTTATCCATATCCCTTTCTAGAAAATATTAAACTTTCTCACAAAAAATCAGAGATTTTTAAAGAAGGATATCCTATTTTTATTTAAAATTTAAAATAAAAATATTATTATTATTTGAATAATAATAACTAGTAGGTATGGTCGCTTTCACTAAGGCTTTAAACCTTGCTACTCTTATTAACTTGCTGACCCATTATGCAAAAGGTACGCCGTCATTTATTTTTATAAATTTCGACTGCTTATAGAGTTACTAATTCAACTATTTCATTTATGTCTAATAATACATAACTTTTTCAAACTTTCCCTTACGGTACTTTTCACTATCGCTAAATTTATAATACTTAGCCTTAGAGGATGGTTCCCCTATATTCCAACAAGTTTACTCTCGTTGTACTTTTTTATTTATTTTTTTAAATAATTTAACATACAGGACTTTTTTACCTTCTTTGGTTACTGGTGTGTATTATATTTAAATTATTTGTTTTTAGGCTTTTCCGATTTCACTCGCCATTACTTTCGGAGTCTCGGTTGATTTCCTTTCCTTTCCCTAATGAAATGTTTTACTTCGGGAAGTTTAGATATTTTAAATAAATTACTTTATTTAATTTTTAAGGTTTCCCTTAGGATCGCCAACATTCTTAGAATTAATTGATATTTTACTTAAAAAATAAAATAACAATTTGTGGCTTTTGGACTTTTGCCCTCCTTTTTTATAAATTTGCTAGTTTTTCCTTAATAACCCCTTTGAATTACTGTGTGATGTTATAACTATATTGTCATCGATACTTATAGCTATCTTTTTAAATAAAAGAATTTTTGTCTAAAATTTGTATTATAATTCTTAATAATAAATTAGAACTAACTACTTAAATAGTAAAAAATTAATGGTAATAGGGGTAAACCTCTCACAAATAAAAAATATATTTTTTATTTGGGTTTTTATATATTTTAAGGGGGAGTGTAATTAAGAGCTTTTTTTAAGTTTTCTGATGTGTTCTTGTATTACTTTTTGCAATTCCAATTTTTCTTCAGGACTTAAACTACTATATTATTTAGTAGTTGAACATATTGACCATCAGGGGCCACGGGATTAGCAGACGTTTTTAAATTAGAGATATGTTGGTCACCCATAGGTTCTCCAAAAATATCATTAAACAATCTGCCTATAAAAGGTAAAAATATTTTTTCCCTTCCTGAGGATTCTAAGACTTGGTCGAAAGTAACCGCACCCGCTAAAACCCCAGTACCTCCAGCTATCCCATGGCAAGTGTATTTAGCACAAACCAATATTCTAGCTAAATGGGAAGCAAAATTATTTTGTTTAAAAAATAAAATATATTTTATTTTTTGATAGGAGAATTTCTTACTTCAAACAACTCTGGTTTTTTAATTATAATATAAAGGCCATAGACAGATTTAATA